GCTTAAGATAGGGGTGTCCGCGGGTGGATCAGAATGAGTCCTGCGGTGCACCTTAAATATTGGTAAGTGGGACTCGTTAGAGCGTATTGGTCTTTCAAGCACCTGGGGCTTCCTTCTTTCTTTTAAAAGGCGGGAAAACCACTGGAGGGCGGAATTGCCTTGCTGGTTGAGTTATCTCCTTCTTAAGTTAAGGATCGGGAAGTCTTTGACTAAGTTCCTCCGTATATGACACATTCGTCTAGTCGTATTAATCCTCGTGTAACTGGCTCCTACCCCGAAGTGAATCACTCCTCCTTTCGGTTTTTGCGAGGGTTCCATCTGTCGGCTAAAGGTCCATTGCTTTCCTAAAGTGAATATTGGAATCTTCCTTCATCTTTGATGTAAAATAGCGCTTAGTCATATCCGGGGCAATCTTCTATTAAATTACCTTTGCCGCTAGGGGTATGGAAAAAGACCCGTAAATTCCCCCGCTTTCAGAGATTCCAACTCCTAAAGGAAGAAGTTCCCCTCGAACCTGCCCTGCTATCCGATTCATAAGATCAATTCAACTCGGCTTGCTCTACTCTTTCGCTTTGAACCCTAAATAGGAATATCAATAGGTGAATATCAGCATAGGAATACCATAACGGCAGAACAGCTTGCCAAAAATCCCGGGAAAATGAAACTGTATCGATTTCAATTGTCATTTCCGGGAATAAGCTGATTAGCACTTAGGGTTCACGGAATGCACGAGAAGCTCATACTTGACCTCATCTGGAAGACTCAACAGCTGCTCTTTCTTCCTTTAGGCTAGGGAAAGTAGAGGAATAAGGGTTGCTTACCACTTTAATAAGACTCTTACAGCTAATTAAAGAACTAGTATGAATATTCCTGTTATTACTCCCTTTTTTTTGACGAAACCCCGTGTTTTTTGGCATGTTTTTCTGTTATTCAATAAAAAAGATACATTACGATATTACTTAATCATCTGTAAGGGCTAAGAACAGAAGGAACTTCGATGCAATCTTAGCCATGAACCCAGCTGCGAAAAGAGAAGGAGATGCTGTTGCTGTTGATGTTGCCATTGGTGCTGCTATTTCTATTTCTAAACAAGGAACCCGAAGCTACCCTGCCAACGAAGCTACCTAGCTTCCAGATGAGGAATGGGAGTCAAACAGTAAGGCCAGAGCGATTTCTAAAGAGAAGAGTTACCTGTAATGCGAACTAGTATACTTCTTTAAGCAACCCCTAGGGATAAGGAGAGATGCCTTGCCTTTCTTACAGTATTTCTTACCGAAGCGAACCCAGGAGCTATGATCGAATAAGCAGCTACTCGTTCCCATGCTGCTGTTGAGCGAAGAAGCTACCTTTCTTACTCGGGAACCCGTAATGCCTTGCCTTGAAAGAAAGAAGGAACTTCGATGCCCTCATCTGCTCCTTAGCTTACAGAGTAACCAACCCTAGATTCCTCACCAGGCTATGCTACCTTACTTCCGGTCTTACCCTAGATTACGAACCCTAAGGCTACTAAGGGAAGTTCGATGCCCCATCTTGTAACTCAGGATCGGAATCGGAATGGCTTATTCCCTACCTATCCGACCTGATAAAGAACCCAGCTGCTACTACTGCTACTCGAAACGAACCTGCTATCCTATCCGAATCAGAAGAAGCAACTAATCGAACTACCCTGGCAGAAGAAGCGAACCCGGTTCCTAGTTCCTATTTTCATACAGGCGCTGTTGATGAGGAAAGGTAGTTCAATACCCTAACTCTTCGAACTAAGAGTTCTTAAACAACGAACAAGTTCCCATGCCTAAGGTTAATCCAATCCCTGGAACCGAGAATGGGAACCGCATCTACTTCCGATGCCTACTTCGGAAAGGGAGTCAAACCCTATATTCATTGCTTTTCCCTAGCCTATTGGGATGAGAACGGAGAAGCGAGCCAGTTAGAGAATGCTAGTTTCCTTACATGGAGTTCCCTTGGTTTAATTCTTGTATTAAGTGATAGTTCTGGGCGTCTTGGTATTGGATCCGCTTTTCTCTCGTGCTCTTCTTCTGGGTGGTACAAAGAAATTCGGAATGAGCTCACCGACAGACAACATAGAAAACGAATGCGCTTGTCAATTAATTCTTGGTGTAATACGTAAATGATTGGTGTCAGAATTTTTCACTGATCAGTCTCATCCGTGTAAGAATTCGGAATTCCTCTTCCAACTCGTCCCGGAATGGGCGTTATGGCAAAGAACAAGAAGAAAACAAAAGGAGGAATTTGTCCAATAGTAACAAATGGTGCCTCCACAGGTTGACATCCGATCCAACCTAGTAGTAAGCGATCCGCCAAAAGCAACCAAAATATTCCTTGGTGAATAGGGCGAAAACTTGAACTACGCACGTACATACTTTTTAAAAAAGGTAAAGCCAACAGACATATAAAAACTGGTGCTATTGCGGCTACACCTCCCGATTTGTCAGGTATACTACGAAGAATGGCATGGATCGGTAGGAAATACCATTCCGGCACAATATGAGGCGGGGTGGGCATCGGATTAGCAGGTATATAATTGTCGGGATGGCCCAAAACATTAGGAGCATAAAAAATCCAAATGGAAAAAAAGATAGCAAAAGCTACCCAACCTACTAGATCCTTTACATAAAAATAAGGGTAAAAAGAAATTTGATCCATCTCTGAATGTACACCCAATGGATTATTTGATCCATATTGATGCAATGCGGCCAGATGAAGAAGACTGGCGCCTACTAAAAGAAAGGGGAGTAAATGATGAAGACTAAAAAAACGATTTAAGGTGGCATTGTCCACGGAGAAACCACCCCAAAGCCAAGTCACTATGGTATCTCCTACTACAGGTATGGCGCTAGCTAAGCTTGTAATTACTGTAGCTCCCCAAAAGCTCATCTGACCCCAAGGTAGTACGTATCCTGTAAAAGCTGTCACAATCATTAATAGGAAGATTACAACTCCGAGACACCGAACAAATTCCCTAGGACTGCTATAACTCGCATGATATAGACCACGAAAAATATGAAGGTGAACCACAATGAGAAACATACTTGCCCCATTAGCATGCATATAACGGAGCAACCAGCCCCCTTCAACATCTCTCATAACGTGTTCTACGCTGTTGAAAGCTAGATCCACATGAGGTGTGTAATGCATAGCTAAAAAAACGCCAGTCACTATCTGAATGACTAAACAAATACCAGCTAACGAACCGAAGCCCCACCAATAACTAAGATTGCTCGGGGTTGGATAATCTATCAAATGTTGATTAAGTGCGGAGGATATAGGTTCTTTAAGAAGAGAGAATCGTTGGTTCCTTATAGTCATTTTTTTTCTTTTTCCTATCGTGACAACTCTGGTTCCCCCACCTTTTTTTCGTTCTGGGGCCCTACTTAAAAAAAAGAATCCATTATTGTAAGTAAGCCCCCCTTTTGCCTTGAAAGAATTTGGTTTCGCTGCGCCCTGAATCAATCAAAAAGCTTCTTTTTTTTGAATTCATCCCATTTTTTTTGGGCGAGAGGGAGGCTGTGAGTCACCTGGGCTACGGATTTGTCGGTTGGTTGATTCTCGAAATCACCTCTGGAGAAAAAAAGGCCCTCGGGTCCCGACCCAAAAATGAATAGGAAGCGGGGCGGGCGAGGGTCTTTCATTAAAGGGGGGAAAGGAGGGGTGGGGCTTTGTTCTGTTCTGGGGGTGGGGCCGCCTTGCGCAGCTTTAGAAAGGAGAGATTTTCTGAAAGTCACTCTCTCCAACCTTTTCTATCTATCCTTAGAAGTTGGGCGAGATTAAATATGATATTTATTTGCGTTGGTTTTTCCTACGAAACTAAGCACTTTTTTTTCTTTATCATTTGGAAGGCTCAGTCCCACACTCTGACTTCCATGATGGGAACAACCTCCGCACTCCGGCGCTCCAATGAACAACAGTTCTCTGCCTGAATTTAGAATAGTGGTCGATCCCTCGGGAGTTACATTCGTATTAATGTTATGTTCACGTTCACGCGGTGATATTCTATCCAAGAGTACTACCCTGTACGTAGTCTATGTCTGGGGAGCATACTTGACAGGAGATAGACACAGGCGATAGGTCCCCCACTTCGATTCCAGCCCCGTTAGCATAGCATCTCCGATCCGAGATAAGGGATTACTCCGTTAGGTCTTTTCGGTCCGGAGCCGGCCGGTAATGGACCTACTTACCTTGCTTGTGGACCAGCTGCAGAGCTAACCCTTGTTCTATTGGTTTGGCGGTTGCTACCAAGACGATTTCTTTATGCCCATCAAAGGACCTCGAGATGCTAATCCACGAAAAACGATACGAGAAATTCGAAAGAACTCATATACGGAACGAGGGCGACCCGTGGAAATACATCGGTTTCTTACTCGTGCAAAGGAACTATTCCTGGGCAACTTGGACAACTTATAACGAAGTTTGTCCCGCATATCACTAGGAAGATCGGAATCTTTACAAAAGGCTTTATAAAGCTTTCGTCTCAATTCATATTTAGCCGCGAGCAATCTCCGTTTGTGATCTCGTATATTTCGCTTCTCCGACATCTCTTTCTTACTGAGTTTCTCCCTCATCTTTTTGCAAAAAGCCGCTCCACGGTGGTAAAGTCTCATCTTGTGTGTTGGCCGAAGTTACAATAGTCACATTGAACCCTCGAATATGTTCGAAGATCTCGAAATGATCTTCCAGTTCCGGGGAGAATTCGCAAAACTCCGTTTCCATCGAGAATTGAATGGAGTTTTCCCGTATTTCGACCGGAGAATCTAACAGAGACATTACTGTCGAGATTCTGACCGAAAAATTAGACATTCCATGCCCTCGGAGAGTGCTTTGTCGTGCTAGGTCACTGACATATCCTTTGTCTTTATTTGACCCCAAGAATGGATTGGATCGAAACGACTTTCCTGTCGAACCCCTTTGTGTCTGTATGAATTTCTGACCGCGCGGAATCTCCATAGCCAATTTTCCATTTTTGATTATGAAATCATAGGGTGCCTTTGGTACTACTCTTATTTCACACGATCCAGGAACTTCCATAACGTTGGCGTGATTCAGTTTGAGCAACGGATCCTGACGTGATACATCTTCGTAATGAAAATGGAGTGGAAACATAGCGATGAGAAATCCAAATTCCCTCCATAAAGAGAGTCTTTCCTGCACGGAGTAGTGAATAACGAAAGTGAGATGTGCTTGGTTGTTGACCAACAGAAATTTCTCGCACGTCACAGCGACTATGTTGTCTGTGACTACTATACGATATTCTCATTGATACAGTAATTCTGATTCAATTGTGACAATAGCCAATAAGCAAGCAACTTGTATTCGTATAATAAGAAGAATTAGGTCGAGATTCAAACCAATCAAATCAAAAAAGAGATAGGGAGCGAACATAACCGGTGACAGGATAATCAAAGAATTTCTTAAGTGGCGAAATGAAGATTTAAGAAATAACGACATTCCATGACCTCTAAAATGAAATTTCATGACACATTTTCTATTGATGGGGAAAGATATTATTACCTAAGTGCTTGTCTGTTCCTTGACGCGGAAACTTACGGAGAACACATCTCACTGAAACCGAACCCAATCCTCTCATCTGAACTCTGACACCAATCTTCACGAGACGGCTCTTGACCAATTCCTTTTGTATCGTACCTGGTCGAGCTCTACCTTGTACTTCCCGCCCTACTATCCATCTATTTCTTTCTTATAAACCTTATCCACATCCAACAGCAGCAGTCTCTGTTGGTCCTCTTTTCCGCGTTAGATCAGAGCAAGACCTGTTAGAATCATCCCCAACATTTATTTCCTTATTTAGTCAGGCCCAGGGTTAACCACAGGAGCAACCTTGGTTTTGATTGACTCTCTAGCCCTACCTGAAACATTTACATTTCAAGTTCAATCTGAACCAATTAGTCCCTACTAAACGATTACTCCCGGAATGAAAGTACTCCAACTGGGAAGAAGACGGATACAAGGATAGCAACTACAACTCGATGTTGGGAATAGGATCTAATGAGATGAAAAGGAAATGGAACTTCTTCTTCGATCCCTTCCCGCCGTTTAGGATTCGAGTAGCGGTTCGTTTTAGACAAATGAATATAATATTATGTCAGCGAAGCATCTGAGTAGCACCCATTTCCCGCAAATGATTAGTGGAACTTAAAATACATACTGAATATTCATAGTGATACGTAGTGAATCTTTCCTAAAGCCTGGCTTTGAGCCTTTTGCCTGCTTCTGCTTGTTATTCTGCCTCTTCAAGTGTCCTAAGACTAGTTCCTTTGTAACTAATATCCACTCATAGGGGGATACTCCGAATATCTATTGTCGGAGAATAAGCCGATAGAATCTCCTGAGGAGAAGAATCGGTAGCGAGATACAGATCCGGAGAGATCTGGGTCTTCTATCTCAACATTTGGTTGTTTAACCTCACTCCACGACACATGGAGTCCTATTTGTTTGGTGGTGGTCACGGGCAGGGAGCAACCCTACCCGTGTATCCAGAGCCCCACCTCCCTTTCGGGAATCTTAGCTCTGGCGTTAGCGATCAGCGACGCCACTAGTCTTATCACGAGTGCTTGTGTGTATCAGGAATGCTGTGGACACTTGCGTGCCCACCGCACTCATTGATAGCACACCATAATGACTCTCTGCTAAAAGTCATCACGCTCAAAGGTCGGGGTATACCTCTCCTTGTGGGGTGACACATAGCACTGGACTTTCCTCCACTGGCTTCCTTGGAGAACCATCATTATATGGTATTCCCAATCGAGCCAGAAAAGGTTCATCCCATACTACTATGGGACCATCTAGCATACATATCCAAACTTCAGCTCGTGAAATTAGACATAGTACCTTCGGACGGTCCGATCTGAAAAGCCTCTCCTTCAACCTTTGCATTCTTGTCCACTGAATTATGGGTGGTATACCCGAAACCAGGAACCAATCTTGCAAGGCGGGAGAGTCCCAGATCTGGTCCAACAAGGAGACCCACCGAGATTCCATCCATCCCGTTACCTGACCTAAGTCTAACCGTTCGGCCACCCTATAAAGGGGCAACCAGAACATGTAATACTTGAGCCATCCTTTCCTCAAAGCTACACGCAGTTGGGTATACTCTAGAAACCAACCTTGTAGATCGGTCACCAGAGCATCTGGGTCCACGCTTTGCTTCAAAGTCGGGGGCTTCATGAGCTCCACGGTTTCCCTGTAGAGCCACCAGTATTCCTCTGGGGTCAGAAATCTTCCTTCCCCAAAGAACCAACTTAGACAGATACTTTTCTCTTTCAGCCATAGAGTCCACTCTAACCTCTCCAACGGACCAGCTGAAGGGCGTCGAGTTTGGGACAGAGTCCTGTAGCCCGCGCCTCCAAGCCTTCGGAAAGTTGAGAACTTCTTCAGACCATAGAGGGCGATGAAGCCCGCTCTATTCCGGGGTATATGAGCCCCCAACACTGCTTTCACAGCGATTGGAGACAGATCCACCGAAACATTACGGACCCAGAATCGCTTTGCGAACTCCAGAGCCCCTGTGTTTGACACTAAGGACTTAGCCTCAGAGATTTTGACTCCAAGAAGATCTATAGCTGATCGGTACTCAGAGGCTACACGACCGTCAGTGATGACTATGTCATCACCTAGAATCGCGTAGTCACGGAATCGTTTTCCCGGATATACCTTATCTGCAGCCCACCACACCACTATATGATGAGTGAACGCAAATAGAGGCCACGACGATCTATAGCCCAAGGGCTGCCCCGCAACAAATGATATCCACCAGTCTGGATGAGACTCGCCTTTTCTCCCGCCCCCTTTCAGGAACGGGATATAGAACAAGTTCGTAGCCTGAGCAGAGTTTACCACTGCCGAGGCAAAGGACCTATCAAATAAAGCGCACATGGTCTCAAACATCACCACTAACGGCCACCTGTCGGTTGCCGCAGTGAGATCAAGAGAATGGCATTCTTTAGACCCTTTTAAGTACTTCAAAGGCCTGGTCTGGTCGAAAGTTCCATCCATAGGGATTTTCCTCAAGACCTGAGCCAGCCAGTCATGGACTGGTGATAATAACCTCTGATTAACCCAGTTTCCCATGGCGAATATACGCCGTTTGCCTCCTCCTTCCACTTTCTGACCTAACCTACCTGTCATGACCGGACCCATTGCTGGGTGCCACGTCGGCAAGTAGGGCCCAACATTAGACTCGAAATAATCTAAGTCGAGACCTGAGAACACCTTGTTGTTGGGGTCCAAAGCATACCTAACCCTGTGGGGGAAGAGTATACCTTGGTTCCATTGCTCACCCCGAGCATTGGTGAATTCCACCAAATGCCGGAAGGCAGCCAACTCAAAGGTTTGCACCATAAACGGCGAAAGCCGCTTAAGATACTTTTCCTTTTCTTTGAAAAGCCCCTGAGGACCATAAGCTGCTTTCAGCGAATGGTACGTGGGTAGCGTTTTCAGGCTAGGTTCCCAAACCATCCCTTGGTTAAGGGGAATGGTGCGGAGATCTGGGATGTATCGAAGAATTAGACTAGGCAATTTCTCTTTTATCTGCCCAACTAACTCCACGACACGATCAATATCGTCCACAGGAGATTTTATGGTCCGGAATGTGGCTGCGCTTAATCGTTTCCCACGCTCTATGATTCCATAAAACGTGAAGAACGACAAGTACATGCGCACTAATCCGTCAGCCTCTTCCCCGCCACGCTGGATTACGCGGCGATGAAAAGAAGGGATGATCCTGGGCAATCCAGATCCTGTTAGTGAGACTGGCACCGACTGAGCTACATGGGGGGTGTACTTCCCCCCATAAGTCAGTTTTAGACTTACTGAGCACTGCTTTAAATACAATGCACAATATAGCCAACCGGAACGACGTCCGATCCGGTACACAGCCTTCAAGAAGAGATGGATATACATCTACCCTTCGAGAAGCGCTCGAAGGCCAGGAGCATGCCATCTTGGACTTTCGTCCAATTACAACCTCTATAAAGAGGATGTGGCGGCTCCCCACACCCAGACTCGCCCTCACGTCCCACGCTTGGTGGGGCCCGTAGGAGGGAGCCTCGCGCTAGCGAGGTACCTAATTAGTACCTTTAACCATAGGGCACTAAGAAGGTCGGGGTAGCCAACCAAGGCCATGCTCGCGGTCTCACAACCGCTCACCTGCCGAGGTGCCCCTAGATATGGTCAACTGACCAACATTTCTGTCGATCAGCGCTGGCCCCCTGGGGACCAACCCGGGGGAGTTACCTCCCCTCGACGCCTCTGAGAATGATATATATAATGAAGTCAAGAAATATAGAATTCGAAAAAGCTAGAGCTGGGTATAAAGGCTTACGACCTGGAGATTCTTAGCTTGTTAGACACAATGTTACTAGCTATTCAGTGGATTCCTAGCCCTTGACTCATGGTAGAGAACACCAAAGGGTACTGCTCGCTTTGTTTCTCTTTATGTGGGGACGAGAACAAACTGACTATAAATCTGCAGAATCCACTACCCGCTCCTGCTTCTTGGTCACCAGAATCAACAGTCTCTACCAGTGCTCTAGCTTCGGGTTCACCTAGGTGGGAAACTAGCTCTCTTTATGTGTAGATATGGCTGGTGAAACTGTTGGACGAACAGGACTCGTCTTTAATGCGGGCTTTATCCATACCACAGGGATTCTAGAAGTTGACTCTTATTTAACGAAAGTATTGAGAGCGATGGACGCAATACAAGAGTCCTTCCTTTTTAATTTAAACCTTGAGGGCGAGTTAGAAAGTCAATCAAAAAAGCGATAGGGAAAGGGTCCCCCACCTATAAATAAGCCTATCCCCCCCGCTTGATAAGACTTCCAACGATAGAACGAATTGAAAGCTAGGACGGATTGGAACGATTAGAATCCGGAATGCTTACCGAAGCGAAATGTTAACTACTTGAATAAGAAGACCGGTGGGATTGAAAGAAGTACCAAAGGCCGATGAAACTCTCTCAAATGGGCTGCTTCCTTGTTCTATCAAACAAGCTTGTAAACTCCTTCGCCCACCGTCTTGTTTTCGGGCAGGAAAAGCATGAAGTAAGCTTAGTAAGCAGTAAACAATGAATGTCTGTCAGTAAGTACGCATTTAGCGATGGGAAAGATTCCATAGATAGAGTAATGAAGGGAGGTGAAGTGAGACCGGATTCCTTCCCTAATTCCCTATCACTAGATAAACAGGCACAGCAGACGATCCCGGAGGACTCACTAGAAAGCCCAATAGCCGAATTGTGAACATGATGATCTGCAACCCCCTGAAACAAGGACCATAGCAGTACTGGAACCTTCTACTTGTGGTTCCACTCTTACTCTTGCAAAAGTTGGAGAATCCACTGCTAGGGGAATGGGATTCATGCAGAGAGGCGCGAGTGGAATACTTGTAACGAGCCGGAGAGGAGACTGTGGCACTGACTTTCGGAATGGAATGCGCTGGGGACTAATGCCAAAGCAAATGCAAAGAAGAAGCTCTTAGATGTTTATCCAGTCTTAACATCAAATCCTTCCTCCTCAGAGGTCCGCAAAAGAAAAGGAAAAGGTTTAGCGCAGCCCAGATACCCAGAATCCACTCTTCTTGATTGAATCCCCTGAGAAGCTGTTGTCGGAATAAGGGCTGGAAGTCTTCTGCATCTAGACAGGCCAATGACGGATTCGAACCTTTGACTGCCTAAGGCGGGTCGTTCTAAGCCTGGTGCTTTCTTTTCTTCGAAGCCGGTCGTGCCTAACCTAAGGGGAACGAGATTCTCTTTGCCGTTCAGCCGGCGGCTAGGCTGGTTGTTTAATACGCGACATAGGATAAAGAAAGAGGTGTTTTACCCAACTGGTGTAATTTTGGGAACTGTGGAGAGAAATCTGTCACAGCTGAGCTTCGAGCAAAGCACGAAAGGAAATCTTTTATGTTCGGCCTCATTTCCGAGGAAGGATGCTGCGATAGAGGAGAAATCGACTGGAATTGCCCCCCTTCTGCCCTTGGGGGCAAGAAAGACTGTATGACCGCACTCGTTCTAGCAGATCTGTCTTTGTCACAGCCAGTGGAAGATAGATTCCTGATATTTGACTATCGGGATTGTGACCATCTTATGAGATTGGCCGATCTGTCTTTGTCCCAGCACTCTCAGGCCACTTTCCCAAGACAATAGGCTACGGAGCGGGCAGCCTCAAACGAGGAAGCAGTCCAATCTATTCCATACGATCACTGATCGAATCGGGAATAGGGGCTTTTTCATACTCCTCCAAGTCAGCAACGGGCACTACGGGTACTAGTTTCATGGTGATTAGTTTGAACCTCCTTCCCCTCCCACCTGCAGACTGCAAGCACAGAAGCTAAGGGCACGATTGCCCTACGGAGGAATGCCCTAGTTTCAGAGCAGAGGTGAAGAAGCTTTCATTCGAGAAGAGGAAGCATCGGGGGTGGGTGGAACTATACTTTACAAAAGCTATTTAGAGCGATCCCCGTAGATTAGAGAAAACAGGGAAATAGCAAGGAAAGCGCTGGACTTTGCTACAGACATAGCAGGGGAGACTCTGACTACTAGCTGTAGGGATCCCTAGGCCTCACATTCGATTAGGGAAGGCAGTCCCGATACTATAAGAAAGAATCAGTGGACTGCTCGCCGCATTGATTCTTTCTTTATCCCCGGATGGATATTGATAGATTCCTCGACCTTACTTCAGGGTCGGGGTCAGGAAGAGAAAAGATTCGACCTGGTTCAGGTTCACCTATATACCATATAGCAAGAACGAAAGCAAGTTTAGGGTTTAGCTATTTCCCGATCTGTCTTTTGAAAGGAACCCAACTCAAAGCATTCAGTCTCAAAGGATCTCATCGGGAAGCACTCTGTCCAGCAGCCCATGTTCTACACAGGCTTAATGGCTTGGTGGATGTCTGAGAGGTTTCAACTCTTATCACTCTTTGACGGCCGAAGACCAACCAGCACAAGAATGGAGTTCTAACGGAAGCGTCAAGACTTTTGACCAACGAGGTGCAGGATCGATAAGCAGCTCAACCTATTCGCAATTTAACTAAACCTGAGAGAATTTACATCGGAGAACAGGCCAATGGCCCAAACAAACGAGAAGAAAAGATAGGGGTCGGCCAACAACTGGCACGCTAGCCTCCCATCGACTAGGGCAAAGACAAGTGGTAGGCCTATATGGAGATAGTTCGTTAGTATGCCCGTTTTTTTCCTTAGTCAAAGGGCGTGTTAAAAGAAGCTTCTAGGTCAGTTTATTAGCATGCAAAAATATAAGCTAAAGCAAGAAAAGGGATGCGCTTTCGCGCTAGTCGCTCATCCGTAGCTTGGTCTTTACGCATGCCAAAAAAGCGGGACGTAGAAAGGAAATATCCTCATTCAGTAGAGGACGTAGCTGGCGCACAAGACGAAGGAGGACAGAAGGGGTTCGGGGGAGGAGCTCTCGGCACATAGTCAGTCGGCATGGTCTTGAATGACCCATAGGCTTTGGGCTGGCTGCTTGAAAGACGCAGATTGGGAAGTTGGCTATGGTCCGTCGTGCATTGTGCAGACGACTGATGGCTTACGTTGCCAAGAGGGCATTGTGAGACAAAGGAAAGGGCTGAAAAGGATGGTGCCCAGGATCTCACTATTACCGATGCATGTGCAAGAATGCGATACGGTAGAGGTCGATGTGTCATTGGGACACTTAGCGTGGTAGACCGGGCTAGAGTGCTGTTACCACCGGAAGAAATGCCATGATGCTCTCTTGTGGCAATTGAAGTGGAACTTCACTCTGTATAAGGGGATGTGATGTCTGGTGTGGCGAACCGTCATCACTACTGCAGGAGAGAGCTGCAATGAGACTCGCAGCGGAAGTAGAGTTAGACGACCGCGTCCTGTTGCGTTCACGGGCGAAGACAGGACTCAAGCTTCGTAGTTAGGGCAAAGTACTGGCATGCTGATCCGCGATTACTAGCGATTCCAACGAATTAAAGGCTAATGGCGTAATTAAATTAAACGAATTCATCTCCCACTTCTCCTATTCTCTACTTTAGTAAAAGGAGGGTCTTGCTGTGAAGCTACCTTTCTGCTGCTCATTGCTTTCAGACCCATATTTGTGCTTACACTACAATATTATGCACCTTCCCAGCTTGGGATGAATTCCTTCTATAGAGAGGATCCGAGCCTTGAATCAAGACACAGGAGTTTGATCAAATTGGGCGTGGAACGAGTAGAAGGGAGTTGGAGCAAAGACGACTAACAACCCGGGAGGTTTGTTTTTCTTGATTTTATGATCGAGATTGGATTGGTCTTTGGTGAACACTCCTGGGTGAAACCCTAGCTCTGGTTCAGACATGTGATTTAGCAACATAGAAACTGGAGTATAGGGACGGTTTGCTACTTACTCGAAAGGTAATCTGGGCACTTGATTTGAAGACGGGGATTGGATGCCTCGGTTTGGAACTCTTTTATCGCTTGTCGAAATACATAGCTAACGTGCACAATTTTGAGAAATGGAAGACAAGATCCCGTCTAGAAGCAAAAAGATATTGAAACAGCTTGCTCAAGACACATGTTTCGAAGAACGTCTTTTTCCATGCTCGGGCTAGTTGGGAGGTGAAAGACACAAACAAAGCAAGTGATTAATCATGTCATATTCCCCGCTAACTGCTCGTGTACTCCTCCTAGCTCATGATTTTGTGGTCACGGAGCTATGTACTAAAGTACCTGGTCCTTTACTTGACCAAGGGAAAATCCCTAAGAAATGTGCCGAGCAGAATAGCAGCATCATGCTTTAATTAATAAGGATGGATGTTAAGCTAGCTCGATCGCAGGAAATGATGGAAAGGTGGAAGCCCCAGTGGCAAGAAGAACAAGGTAACGGAAGGAAGATAGATAGAACGAGGTGACATTGGAACTGGCAGTCAAGTAATCGAGCTACTGCCCTTCCTTGTCTCCAGCTAGAGAGATTTCATTCTCAGTCCAGAAGCTAGTGCAAGGTTTTAAGCAATGGGATAGCCTAATTCTCTTACTCTCTGGTGAATTTAGAGAGTCAAACCCACAGGTGAGATTTTGCTAGAGGAAGGATGGAAAGGCTACTTTCACTTTCAAAGGGTGCTGGTGATCGAAGAGAAGGAAGGGGAGGTTATAGGTCCCTGCTATAGGCATTGTAACAGTAGTTGATAGTTACATGGATTGCTTGCTGGGTCTAATTATAGGGCAAAAGCTAAGAAATTAGAAAGCCTTTACAAAAAATCAAGGGCTGTTGTATTCCCCCTATTTAATTAAAGGGGAGGAGTAGTTCCTAGTCGCATTCCGTATAGCGATAGTGGGATTGCCTGTAGTACCAACCTTAGAAGCAGGCTCAAGAGCAAGGAAAACCAGCCTTCCTTCAGTAAGGGAGGATAAGTCAAAGTATTTGGCAGTCCCTCGTGAGTTCGGCACGCACTTCTTGTTTCGTCCTGCCCCCGCACAGTTTACGAGCCAAAGTCATCTCCAGAACAGCTGATCCAGCCCTATAGGACTTACTAACAAGTCATCGCAGCATCCGTTGGATCAGTTCTTCAGCCGCCCAGAACGCAGTAGGTTCCTTTAGTTATGAAGTGTTTTGAAGTAATCAGTAGCTACCAAAAGAAGGGCATTATCAGTAATAAGGGAGCCGACGCATTCCATGTGATGATTCCTCATCTTACGTGGCATCCGTTCTTGCCTACCGTGTCATCATATCCGACGGGTTACTGTATCGCACTATGTTCTATTTTATACGCTACGCTCTTAAAATTCCTTCTGCTGCTGGCTTGTTTTACTTCAGATCGAGGAGTATGAAAATTAGGAATTCGAAAGAATGCTGTTTGGACTCCTACCGAAGCTGGGACTCAAGCCCAAGGCATGGATCTGGTTCAAGAAAAAGTGGACGAAGACTTGGTTGAGCTTGAACCCGGTCCTTTGAGGGATCCCTAAATCCTTAAGTTAAGTCCCAAAATGGATAAGGACCCCTCTCCCCTTGAGAATTGGATTTCTTGGGTTCTTGCGGAACCAGCGTTCTCACTTTGCCAACTTTGTTTGAAAAGAGAGATCTATGATCCCCCTATTACCATAAATAAAGGAAAGATCGGAAATCAAAAATGTCTATGAGCCCTATGGCCTTTCACTCCCGGAATGTTAATCCAAGGAAGCACTTACCGGACATCTATATCTAGGGCTTTTGAAACCGGAGATCCTTCTTTTTTCTATTCGGGAGGCTAACAGCTAAGTCAAGGCGCCTTATCTTTCTAATCAGGTAGGTTTGAGCAAAGGCCATAGCTATTATAATCATTGCCAGCAATACCGCCGTTGACAAATCCGCCTTAGCCTCAGGTAGTTGATACTTTCAGGGGGAGCAGGCTCATCATTTCGACAAAAGTCGTCTAACTCTTAGTAATGGCTTGGCTTCCATCTCAAAAAAAATCTTTTTTCTTTTTCTTTTTATATTAATGGATCATTCTCAATTGGCAGAAGGCCTTTCAACCGGCTCTCCACCTGCGACCTGGAAAGAAGATCCACCTACTGAGCTTTCTTTCAGGGCAATGAGATTGCTTAAGTCTACCTTGTACTAGCTTACTTTATAGGGGTTAATGCTCATTTGGTGATTAGCTCACTTGTAAAATCCAATGCCAATAAGAAAGTAATCCCAGAATCAAGTTCGAAGGGATAGAGATTGCCCTTCATTGGGGCGATCGGAGTGAGAATACCGTAACAAGCTTTAAGGGAGTAGGCCCGGGAAAACCGGGAATCGATACCGGAGATTGATGACCAGCAACGGACAAATGACTTACTAGAAGAATCTTTTTTTTCACTGATCTGCTAAACCTCTCCTGCTTTCACTATTCTATTATATATAGGGCGAGTGACTTCGTACCTCTCCTGACCGAGAAAAAGAAGTTCCAGAGGCATCCTCCATTCATATCGATTTGGGTTTTTCTGCACCATATTTGGATCTGCCTCTTCTTCGATCCGGAATTCCCAACAAATCCTTGACTCCTCGAATACAATGGGATTTCACACCTGGCAAATCTTTCACTCTACCTCCTCTTATTAACACCATAGAATGTTCCTGCGAATTATGACCTTCGCCCGGAATGTGAGCAAATATATCATGTCGATTGCTCAATCGTACTTTGGCTATCTTACGTGGAGCTGAATTTGGTTTTTTCGGTGTTCTCGTTGAAACACGCGGGCGTACTCCTTGCTTCTGGGGACATTGATCCGAAGCTCGAGTACGGTCCGTGCGCCGTTTTTCTTCTCTACCATGACGAATCAATTGATTTAATGTAGGCATCGCTCTTTCCTTTGTCCTTCCTCCCTATTTTTGCCCTATCACTAGTGATTACTCCCGATCCGAAGCACCCCTTTTCCATTCATAGAGAGATCCAATCGTCAAAATCAATAAAAAGGCCATCATAGACCAAGATCCAAACGGATCAATCTTGTTGGGAGGTACTGCCCAAGGAAAGGAAAAGGTTACTTCCGGATCAGGAATAATAAATAAAATGGAAACAAGATAAAATCGTATATCGAAACGACTTCTGGCATCACCGAAAGGATCGAAACCACATTCGTAGGCCGACAATTTTTCTGGATAGGTCGAACTATTGGAAGCAAAGGGAAAAGGAAGACCGAGTAAGATCAAAGAAACTAGCAGACTGATCACTAAATAGAGACAAATAGGTGCAAATTCTGACATTACCACAAACCACTTGGTTCTTTCGCTCCTTGCTGGCGGAGCGGCATACCGAAAAAAAAGGAAAAAGCCCTTTCTCGGTATCGGATTCGAACCGATGTTGCCTATTTCTTAAGGGCGAACTGATCGACTTGCATGTGTTAAGCATATAGCCTAACTGGCATGATTGAGCCCTGCAGTGGTAGAACCTGGTGAACCGGGCGTACTATTTGACTTGCTCTTTCTTCTCTTATGAAATTTCTAGTTAAGATCTTCTTTCATACCTAAACCTCTCTCTTATATACGTTAGGACCAAACTCAACTGATTCAACTCAAGCAATCACGGCTTCTTCAACGGGTGAGGAAGTCGAACTCTCTTTCTTCATTCAATATCTGTCTAGCCTGCTAACGACGCCCTTTCTTATCTACGCTATTTACCCGGTTAAAAAAAAAAAGATTGGAGAAGACAGAAATAGTAATAAGAGTAATGAATCCGGAAACAATAAAACAGATAATAAACTAAAACGAGTTGACGCCAATAAATGGAAAGATGATAATGGAAAAGGGGGAGGTGGGGCTTCTTCTTCTTTCTACTTTCATGCCTTTGCCTTTCTCATTTGCTTTTTAGCTAAACGAGACTGACTGCTATCCCGTTCCAACCAAGCTCAAAAGACAAGGGGACGCCCCAATTGTTCCAGATGACTAAGCACATAAGGAACGTGTGATACGTAGTTTAGAGTATAAGTAGCACCAAGATATATTTGATGAGCATGCGTAACAAGTCAAGGACGATGATCTCTGATTTGGAACCTTCTAACATCTCGAATTGATTGAGAAAGAATGATTCCCTCCGGACAGAGAGTCTTTCCTGCACGGAGTAGTTAGTATAGAACTATAGAAGTGGTTGTTGACCAACAGAGTTTCAAATCTCTCCGAGAAAACTTCGTTCGAATTGCATGTGTTGTGTTAAGCATATAGCTTGTACTCTATTCGTTCTGCCCTCCTTTCCCTCAGTCAACGGGGAGCAACCTCATTCTCGAACGAACGACCACTTCTCTTTCAGTCTAGGTCTGCTTCAACGAGCCTCGCTACTTCATGGAGTGAAAGGGGCCTCCAAGTAAAGGCGGCCGAGGGAACCGCCTGCCTAGCAACATCTTTTCTGGGTAAGTGACTCTCCTATTCTGGAGAAAGAGCCCTTATTCGGATTCGAACCGATGTTGCCTATTTCTTAGGGCTTCAAGAGCGTGACTCTTCTTTATTTATATTATATAAACCATTTTTCAGTCTAGTTTGCCACAAGGCATGCAAGCGAGGCCTATGTGGAAGAAAGAAGTCAAGTTGGACAAAAGAGAGAAAGCACTCGCGGCACACTGACTATATCGACAAATCAAAGTAGTGGTAATGAATATACACCGGCGCTGCCTGCGCGGTCTTGGGAAATGGTTGCTTGTCAATCAACATCTGTTTTCCCTTATCGGGAAACTCAGGACCGGGCGGAACTGGAGGCTGGATGGAATGAAGGGTACGAGGGATTGCAAGCTTCGGAATCCACATTTTTATGAAAAAGTTCTGTTAGGTTCTTAGTAGCAATCTTCGACTCGCTGCATTCTTAACTAAAAAAAATGGGTTGTAGCAGCTTCGGAATCCATGGATTTTTCACTTCTTTTTCTAGAATGGGAACGAACGACAATGTATGTAAAAGTATGGCCGATAGTAGTATCAAGGCGGGCCCCTTCATTTACAGGAATAAATGATGTAGCCGTATCGCTTGGATGACCCGCTTGTATGGAACACAGGCGCGAGTACCATGGGAATTAGGTGATTGGGAAGCTCGGGAATGAGGGGCCCACCTCCATCTGGCTGATCAAGGTCAGGGGCAACAGGCTCCGGGGAGTCGGGCGCCGGTTGATTTACGCTCGCTTCGGACGAGCCCACCGAGTTTCCGCCAGAGCTGGTTCCGAAGATCGATGTCCAACCAAGGTTGTTATCCATCATCTTCTTGCTCATCCACGTAGTGTCCTCGGTTGCGAGGAAGGCCTTTACGGCGAATCCAATGGCCCAGGTGAGACCAACAGAACAGGAGGTCTTTCGAAATCGCCTTGATAAGGCTTTATTGCTTAGTGAGACAAGAAGTCTCCAGACGAGACTTTGGAATTCGTCAAAGGAAGCCACCATGACAACAACATAATACATTACAGCAAGCAAGGTAAAGAGGAAGAGGCGGGTGGGCCATATACCATGATGGGCCGTATAGAAGATAGAAAATATGTTGTAATGATACTCATGTTGGGGTCTTCTATCTTTTCAATGGTTGGTTAGGCTGAAGAATAATAACAAGGGCGGTGGTTGGGGAAGGCGATCATAATAGTATCTCAACAGAATTCTCTCTGTGTGTCGGGTGCCACATAGTTGCTCTCTATACATTCTACGCAATAAAAGCGAGGAGAAGACCACCCCCCATTTGATCAGACCGTCCTCGACGAAGGCTTAAGGCGAGACCGAAAATTTGGTGAGGTACTAAGTGAGTTGGGAACCGCCAGGCGGCGTTCATAGAATCCCGATTGTATTACCAAAGAATCTCTCTATGCGGCGTTCGCGCAGCATAGTTGCTATAGTCAAAAAACTCTTCGACGTAACAAAAGCGGAGAACAGACCATTTTCCGTTGGATTGTTTCACTGCCCCAGAATTGATAGCCTAGGACAGGAGATCTGCGCTGCGATGTAGAGTAACGACCTGTCGTAAGTAGCTTAGCTGCGTTGAGAAGCCTCGATGCGCCAGAGCGATAGACAACTGACCGTTGATTTGAAACCTCAGACGGATGGATCGGGAGACAAAGCCAAAGATTCCAAAAGTGACAACAATGATAGTAGCAGAGCACGAACGAAAAGATGAATAAGGGTCTAGACGGTTACGCTCTTCGGGGAGAGGGAGAATCTAAGAAATTCCTTCGCTCACAGCGATGAAAAAAGCTGTAATCAATGCGGTTACTACACTCTTCTTTCTCTTCTTATCGTTAATGTGACCTCAGCTCCGGAGCGAGACAAAGGAACGGGAGAGCTACTTGGATTGATTGTGACTTCCTCTTTTCTTAGGGACGAAGGTAGCTGGAGAGGTTAATAGGCACAAAGGAGTCTTGTAATATGGAATGGAATTGAAGTTGCAGAATGTACCTCTCGCTTAGAAAGAGTGATTGAATACCAACTTTCTTCTTTACCTGTAGCAGCAGCCTCATGAGCTAGGTTTTTTGAAGACGCTCGAGCGACTTACCGTACCTCTCCTTTCAGTCGAGCGACTCAGTCCCTTGCTTCTTTGGTCGAGTTACTTCATACCTTGAGCCTAGTCGTTATTCTTTAAAGGCCTTCGCCTGCTTCATCTGCAGAGCTAACTCCGGAAGTGAAAATCACTCTCTTTGTTCGGTAGGAATGCTTCTCTTTCCCATAGTCTTATTGTAGTTCAACCGGAAGAACTCCCCAAGGTTGAAGAAGCCCTGCTTGACCTCCTTCCCGAAGAGAGGCGGAATGGACCTGGATCGATCAACTGAACTGCCTTAAGATACGAATGATAGCCCGTAACAGACCATTCTCGGGGCACAACAGGCGATTCGATATTAGCTGATGTAGATGAACTAGAAGGGCTTACGACGAATAGGCTCTTTGATGGAATAGTAGATGTCGGCATTTCAGCTCCTAAAGGAAACAACAGTATTAGATTGATAAGGTGCAAGGATGGCTTCTTTCGTCCCTTCGAACTTGATTCACAAGACAGGCTCCGGCTGGATTGGTCAATTTTAGGCATGTCTATCAGGTCCATTCTATCTCCTCCTCGAAGGAAGAGGCTCAAAGGCGAAAGGGATCGCCCTTGACCCCACTACTGCTCAGCTTACTTGCTTTCCCTAAGCACACACACTAAGTAGATAGTAGGCACAGGTACGCTAGGAGCTCATCGAACTTAACTTGTAGAGTGAGACCTGTGCTCGATATGGTTCATTTCAGTTCTCGTTCTCTCGATATGCTTCATACCTGTAATCTATCTTTTTCAAGCTAGGCTTGGTATCTCAGTCTGCTTTCCCTGATATTGGTAGTACGTACTATCTTTCCTTGCGTGGAAGTAGTTCAAAGCTATCTTGCTTGAGATATATCTAAAATATATAAGGAGAAGTCCCGGTAGAGCTATTTCATGCCCTCTTATATGCTCGCTAACGTTTGTTAGCTCGTTTCCAAGTACAGAAGGCGGGTCTGGGAGACTTTTAAGTGAGAGAAGACCGCTGATAAAACAGTAGTGCTGCTCACTGATCGGTAGGGAGGAAGGAAGCATAGCAGGGGAAGGGGATAGCAAGAGAGACATGCGAGTTCGACTCTCGTTCTATCCATCCATGTTCAGCAGTCCTTGTCCATGTTGGAACTGTTGATGGCAGTACCGCTCAACTACGAGATGCTTGAAAGTAGTTGCTTTTACTGTATTTATTGATATTGGGTTAGTGTTCCGTGTACCGCACCGAGCCTTAATTGGTTGTTTGAGATTCTGTAAGTAACTACTCAGTGCTTCAATTGGTCAAAGTAAATGAAATGAAACGTTGATATCAATCACTTTTTATATAATAAATCATTAGCAAAAATCTTAAGAAAAGAAAGGTAGGTTTCTTACTTATGAAAAGGTTCTTGGACTCTTGTGCTAGAATTGCTTTTTTTGGGGGAGAAAAATTAAAATTATCGTAGTGTAGTTACAGACAACATAGTCGCTGTGACGTGCGAGAAAAACTCCTTTCTGTTGGTCAACAACCAACTACAATTCAATCGAATGAATTCTTCAAGACTCTGGACAGAAAGAGAGTCTGGAGGGATTTCTTTTTTGATAAATAACTATGTTAAACAACCTTCGCCGCATCTTTTTATTTGATGAGAATAGTCTGAACTCAAGTTCCAGTGACAATTCTTCTACTTCTAGAACTAGGATAAATAATACTTCGGCTCCTTCTAATTACGAGAGTCATGGTATTTATGAGGATCACCCCGGTCTAAACCCCGGCGGTGAACGTGTAGTAGAACTGCAAACTGAAATACATGATACTATTAGAGATTTGATGGCAAACTATGATGAGCATGATATTCAGGCGGCGGCCGAATCTGTACATGCGGAGAGCGCCGATATTGCGTTTCTCGAATACTCTTTAACGGATTTAAAGGAGAACGGAATAGCTAGTGAGAGCTTTCAGGAGGCCTCTAATTATCTAGGTCTAGCGCAGACGGCCCCTAGCACTAGCAATAGTATTCTGAATTTGAGCGAGTTCATCACGATTGCTCCTTGTGATGCTTCTGACTCCTTATCCAGCCCTCTTGATCAATTTGAGATAATCCCATTGATGGATATGAAGATAGGAGACTTGTATTTCTCATTCACAAATCCCTCTTTGTTTATGCTGCTCACTCTCAGTTTGGTCTTACTGCTGTTTCATTTTGTTACTAAAAAGGGAGGAGGGAAGTCAGTACCCAATGCTTGGCAATCCTTGGTAGAGCTTATTTATGATTTCGTGCCGAACCTGGTAAACGAACAAATAGCCGGAAATGTGAAACAAAGGTTTTTCCCTTGCATCTCGGTCACTTTTACTTTTTCGTTATTTTGTAATCCCCAGGGTATGATACCTTATAGCTTCACAGTTACAAGTCATTTTCTCATTACTTTGGGTCTCTCATTTTCTATTTTTATTGGCATTACTATAGTGGGATTTCAAAGAAATGGGCTTCATTTTTTAAGCTTCTCATTACCCGCAGGAGTCCCACTGCCGTTAGCACCTTTTTTAGTACTCCTTGAGCTAATCCCTCATTGTTTTCGCGCATTAAGCTCAGGAATACGTTTATTTGCTAATATGATGGCCGGTCATAGTTCAGTAAAGATTTTAAGTGGGTCCGCTTGGACTATGCTATGTATGAATGATCTTTTCTATTTCATAGGAGATCTTGGTCCTTTATTTATAGTTCTTGCATTAACCGGTCCGGAATTAGGTGTAGCTATATCACAAGCTCATGTTTCTACGATCTCAATCTGTATATACTTGAATGATGCTATAAATCTCCATTAAAGTTGTTATAATTGAACTACTAGGGCTTGATTCCGTTACTTTTTAGTAAGTAAGGATATGTAGGCAAGTACACCAAAGTTGTACCCCAGCCCCTGTATGCATGATATATCAGTAAAGATGAAGTAAGCATGTCCCTTTTCTGGCAACAAGGCCGGGCCCGAGTAGTCAATGGTTGCTACCGCTTCTTTCTTCTGTGCTTCCATTTCTACTTTCCCGAATATCTATTAGTTAATTCCACCGGTTGGGGGAGCCTATGCTAGTCTTGTGCATCTCTGTTTGTAGAATGCCCCAATCACACAGGTTCGTTATCCACACGAGTCGGGTCTTGCGGCTGATGTGCCATTTGATAAGAGAGGATTGCCTTTTTGATGTTCTTTGTAACAAAGCCCGGTAGGGGCGCGTCTGATAATATTGTTAATTAATTAAAAGGGCACAGCCAAAGCCTTATTTTCTTAAATATAAGAGGGGAGGCGGAGGAAGTAGCTCTAACGATAGGAGGGAAAGGTCAGTCTATAGACACCAGGTGGAAATTCCCACTGAGATGATTAATAATCTAGCTGTGGCTTCCTTAGTTTTCTCAATATATATATTATTTAGTTAGATGGTCAATCTAATCAATGGATGAACTATAGCCCTTTAGAATCATTCAAAGACTTTCTTTTTTCTTTGAAAATGACTTCGAAGATGCCCTTCCTTGTGGAGCACCATTTCATTCATATCCCGACAAGTAGGCTATTCTTAATATAATAATAAGAATAGACGAATTCCGATATGATATTAAGAAGGATGACCCCTTTTTTGGATTGGTTTTCCTACTGCCTTGTCCAATCATAGGCATTCTGTCTTGGATAGAATAGATAAGGCATCGTGATACCTGCTTAGTTACATCATCAAATAGAAAGATATTGGTTTAATCCCCAAGCCTCGCCAGAAGACGTTCCACAAAAGCATTATTTCATCTTGTTTCTTGAGCAATGGAGGAAGCGAAGCGGGCTGCTTGTCTTGCCTCGAGCCCATAAGAGAAGTACTGCTCTGGACTAGGATGGTGCTGTTCTGCTTAAAACTAGGCTAGGAAATGGGCCTAACTCCATTCGTTGATGAACCCTTAACCTCGGGCGGTATGCTTGGTGACGCGTGACGTCTACTCTGCTTGAGTGCATACACTAGGGTAGGGCTATCCCAGTGAGCAGTTTCCCCTGTTCACTATGGCTGAAGTCAGTTTGCAAGACCAAGTCTAGTTTTGGGATTTTACAGTTGATTCCGCGGAATCACCAACGTCTGTTTACTTGTACGAGCGAAGTCTTCACCCCGATCTCGATCCATATCCAGATCATCCAGTCAGTTCGTTCGGAAGCCCCCGTATCATCAATCCCGGTCCCAGGAACACTCACTCCATGGCCCGTGTGTGGCGCAGTGACAGACGGGATTGGTACCAGCCATCATAGAGGATGACCCCGGCTTTCTTTACATATGAGCATTCGTGTGATCCCCTGATGCGCTATAAATAAGGTTTAATGCAGCCCCTCGGGGGGAGAAGAGGAAGGGGCTCTTGTCTTGAATACAATTTCTTTGAAGTTTCACTAACTATATGTCAGTCCATCCAGCGTTAGTAACCCTAATGATTGGATAAACGGATGACACACGTTCAGAGTGAACTAGTAATGTTCCGACTGAGTTGTGTGTTTCCTTCATCACTTAGGATTGTAACTGTCCGATGGCAGAGAGTTTTAGAAGATTATCGGGTACTAAGATCATTTCTATCAAAGGTGATATTAATAGAATACTCACCGATGGTCTGAATAAGGAGATGTGTATTGCCGCCTACTTGTTCGCCAAACAGGTAATCTATTTAGGTCGAAAGAGCGGATATTTACATCTTGTTGCGCGATATCTTAAGCAGTGTAATACTTGTCTCATGACTGCCTATGGCGGCGTCAATCGACCTAATGGTTCTTTTTCTGTCTCTGTCTCTCTAACACGGTCTTTTCACAGAAAGATGATCCTTCGAAAAGATGACCGCGCTGATGTATTAGTGCGTCTTTATTGTTCTTTCTTCAGTTTAGCCGCCTTATGTATTGGTTAAGCGTGTAGATAAGAAGCTTTTTGAGCCAATCATCAGTCCGGTTAAGGATATGGATAGGGTCCGTGGTCGTGTAAGTCAAGTGAAATGTGACTTAGTTAAGATCAAGGACCGTTATCTACCCTGGCTGTCCACCATACCCCTTGAACTAGGGTTGGTGTGGCTGGCTATGACCTTCTGGGCCTGAGACTTCATGGGTAAGAGTTGGTTGGCTCCTTTGGTCAGACTATCCCATGCTTTGTCTGGAGGGGCGTCACTCTAGGTTCTCGCTCCGAATACATAAGAAATGCGCGATTGATTGTCTCTCGACTCGGGGTGTTCTAAGGTGCTAAATGCATTGTTGCAGTCGATGCTATTTCGTTCATCCTATCTTCTCAACAAGCGTGGAAAACATATATATGTTCAAAGAGTATGATGGGCCCAACCCTAAGCATCACAGGGCCCGAGCTTTAGACCTTGAACTTCCCGTTGATGAGTAGGTGATTTGGGGGAAGAATCTCTCAGTGACTGCTTTGGGGCAAAGTCTTCTTTTGGTGGCTGCTCATGAAGATGAGACAAAGCTTGCTGTCAATATCAGAAATTACCTCTTTGAGATGTGAGGTGCCGGAGTAACCTTGTCTGATAAGGATATGGATTTGGATAGGCCCAGAGAAAGGAAGCATGCTATAATTAATTAGGGGATCACCTATCGATGGGAAGCCAGCCCCTTTTAGAATAGAAATGCAACTACGTTCCTTTAGCGGTTAAGTAGGATTTATTCATAATAATAATAGAAGGGATAGGTTTTAGTCCTGGTTCAAGGTGTGAAGAGAGAGGCTGTCCCAAAAGGACAGGTACAAGACGAAGTGGCAGAAAGATAGAAGTCTTGCACCCTTCAATGCCTTTTCATGAAGTGAGATAAGCTAGGATGCGTGTGATAGAGTAACCCCTAGCGAGTATAAGTGGATCAGCGCTTCTTTCTTACCTAAGCAGTGCCCTTCATTCAGGGTTTCAAGGATCGGTATCGAGATAGCAGCTCGAGGAATCCCTGACTTGCTTGCCAGTCTTTCCTTCTGTCTTGTATGTCCGGTATGGTAGGGACACCTGTATAAGGAATAGAGTAGCTGCTTTCTTCTCTCTAGCCAGTCCTATCAGTCCGGGTAACTAGAGGTTGTTCTCTTTATCTTTCTTGTAACACTGTTAATGGGGGCTCCCTATTATATGCACGGGATTCGGCAGTTGCCTCTTTGTTCTTTCTTTCTCCGGTTGTTAACGACTAGAAGAGGAATATCTCACTAGAAAGCTAGTAGAAGGTGTAGCTCTCCGGTCTTGCTTGTTGCTTGCAGCTGTTATAGTCTTAAGGCCTCCGCCATTCCAGCCCGGAGACAAGGACAGCTCTAACCTATCTTCGAGCCCAGTAGTAGATGTTCTTAGTTGTGTTCTAACTCAGTTGTTCTATTAGTAGGAGTAGTTCCTGTACTATGTACTATTAGTAGTTGGTATCTTCTATGTAGTAGGAGGCCCTTAATGAATAGATCAATAGTGAGTCTAGGTATACCCTCTTGTTTATACAGAATGGAATCTAATCTATATCATGATATCAGCATCGAAAAGAGGCTATTCCTTAACCTTTAGCTTATGTTAAACCGGGGTACAAACGATAGGAAGAGTGTATGATACTTTCAGTCACTTCTATCCTTACACGAGACGCAGACTGCTATTTTTCTTATAAAAACGTTTAACCATTCTCCACATGATGTCCTGAAAACGAATGAGAAAGCTCTAGAGAGCAAAATCGAACGAAGTCAGACATTGCATTTCCAGTTAGCGTAGTAGGCCTCTTCCCTTGAACTTGAAGAACAGGTCTCTTCTCGCTTTTAATATTAATGTAAAAGGTCACTGCACTCTCCTTACAGGAAGACATCAAAGAATCATGCTTTAGTTCATATCGGCACAATAGTTCACTATTTAGAAAGACTTAGAGCTTGGGAGGAGATAGATAGTTTAGTGCGAATCGATCTGTCTAGGTCTGTAAATACGTTATCGTCTTATAGAGAAGGTGCAAGCTCTTGTTCAAGATGCTATGTTGACAAGGTAGGTCTTATCTTTTTGTGATCTTCCGGGAGGGATCTCTCTCTAAAGAAGGGGTGCTGCCTTTCTTTTCTATTTCACTCTTTCATCTCCCTATTATTTCTTCTATTCTATTTCATCTTCTCTTGGAAGATTTAGATGTCGAATTGGTTCAAAAACCTTACTTACTTCTATAATTTGATATATATAAGAATTCTCGTCTTCTGAGATTAGTCCTTTTCTTTTATTTGATGGTATTCTAATTAGATGGATGGTAAATCAACTAGGATCAAATCTCATAGCAATAGTAGTTCTTCATAAATAGGGTACGAAACTACGCTATTCTTCGCATCTATCAAGGCTAGGAAAGGCTGAAACTACTTGACCGTCAGGTAAGGGGTATCGATAAAGATTCCTCACTTTAGACTTTAGGAAGGAATGCTAGACTGAGGATTGGCATTTAGTTTTCTTGATCTGGACTAGAAATATACTCTTTTCTGGCCTCCTATTAGATTATGGCCCGATCTCTCCCAGGATCAAGAGAAAGCTCTTAGCCTTCCCCTTATTGATATTGATTAGGGTAGGGCTAGATGACAGAAAGGAGCCTGAAGGAGCAAGCTTCGTCTATGCGGACTGACCCAATTCAATCCCCTTTTTTGGTCTCCCATGGACATAAGCTAATTCTCCTCCTTCCGAACCGGGAAAGATTGAATCAGTGAAGCAAGAGAGCCCTCCTTGCCTTAGACAGGTGTCTCATGACATGAGAGTGACTGACTCACAAGAGAATGAGTCTTATTACCTTTCTCACTTATGGTGGCTAATCTTGAATCGAATCTCTGTCGTGAGCTGCTCATTATGCGACTCATATGTTGCTGTTTCCTCTAACTTGGACTATTGAAAGGATTGAATCTCCAACTGAACCTACTGAATAAGACCACGTGGCAATGCTTACATAAGCATAAAACCGCCAAAACCCTAAGGATGAGGTCTAGGCCAATACATAGCCTATGCTTTTATTTGTAGGGCAACCCTTTGACTCAGTCCCGTGGCGTGGTCTTGCATTCTGGCCTATCTCATTGGATGGTGATGTAATAGGTCCCGCAGGTAATCCAATCAATCCCCTTTAGGGTTAGGGCATCTTCTTTTAGGTTGAGGATCATTCCCCGCACCTCTTATTAGAAATGCTTTCGATTGGTTGCAAGCCTGATAGCGGTCGCAGTGAGGGCCATTGCCTTTTTCCTTGAGTTTGACTCCTCAAAACCCTATATACCGTATTCACCCCATATCCAGGTTCTTTCGCACCTCAGTTTCTCTTTCCCTAGAGGATCTGTAATCATTCGATTCTTTCTCTCATTAGCAGGATTGTCAGTCCAGTCTCAGTTCATGCTCGTCTAAGACTCCCTTTGTTTAGGGCTGACTACTTGACTTCTACTTCTCTCACCTGGCTAACAGTCCTTCCACCAGTCATTGAGTCAGCCCCTAATCCTTCTTCCGAAGCCTCTCAAAAGTAATAAGTCGATTCATAAGTCTATTTTACCTTTTGTTATGTTTGGTTTGACTTGACTGATTGGATCAATAAGTGCTTGGATCTGCTTCTAAGCTAGAAGTAAGATTTCCTCTTAGCTTTCTAGTTCTCGAGTTATAAAAGCTCTTCGATCTCTAATCTGACAAGCCTAGTGAAGCTGTTTTCAACTCCAGGCAAACCGTAGGCCATTGTTCTTTGCCCTGACAAGTTTTTTGGAATAGGAGATATCATAGTAATGAATAGCATTTCCGGGATCGGGATCTCCTACCCATAGTCATAGTGACGTATGTGAGTGATACCAATGCAGGTTCAACATTTCATTCTTTCTGTTAGGGATTCGATTTGAATTGTATAGTTAATGGTTGCTCTCTTCCTAGATTCAATTCCACTAGAGGGCTGAGGCCAGGGGTTGAGGTAGTTAACGCTGCTCTGAGTTCAAGGAGCATGAATGAATGGCAATAAGCTTTAGGTGTTTACGCCTCTTTTTTCCGGTATTGGTCCTTGCCTTGAGTTGAGTAAAGGGATTGGTAAAAAGGCCTAACTTCTTTTCGTAGTTAGAAAGACAGGTTATAATCCTAATCTCTCTTAGTTCTCTGGAAACGGTCCTAAAGAAAATGTTTTCTCTTCTAGGCTCCCACAAGTGGAATAAGATCAGTAAGAAGCGAGTTGTAGCCTTAATCTGTGTATGGAGCTAATCTACTGTACTTCCTTGATCTTATCTTAGTTCAATAAAAGAAAGAACACGGAGGCTATTTACTTTACTTATTAAAGTAGTTCTTTAAGTCTATCCATAATATGTTATGGACTGATCCAAGGAAAAACCTCCTGCCTTGCGGTTGTGAGCACTGCCTTCTGACGAGCACCCTGTCCTTACTCAATCTCTTCTTTCTCTTTTGCTGTTGTCTTTGTTCTTTCTTGGTCCAGCCTGCTTTGGTTGTTCTTCCTCGAATATAAGCTCTAGATCGAATTGAATAGATGCCCTATCATATCAGGATGAAAAGGAGTAGGTCACCAAAAGGTGCGATATTTGCCTTAGCACGAGAAGCGAACTTTGCTACAAAAAGGGGTACCGGCTACACTTCAGTAATACGTTTGTTTGACCCGGTCTTTGATAAAGGTATAGAGCTGCTCTTTGTGCAGCACTCTACGTTCCTCGGTCTTCTTCTACAGCAAGGGGCGCCGCCCTCCCCCTTACCACACGGATTCCACCCTCTGACCACTAAACACCAAGCCAATCTAATAGAAGAGTGATATACTTGTTAGGGATAGGAATATCCTATCTCAGTACTTCCTCTTAGGTGAGCTACTTCCTCTTATAGAGCAGATACTGCTATAGGGAAGTTTTCTTCTTAGGAGCATATCCGTTGCAAATCCCTTACTCATTGGCGCAGGCTCTTAAAGAGAAGTAGAGTCAAGTACTCCTGTAAGCAAAGAGTGACTTACCCATGCCAGCTTTCAGTCGTCTTTCTCTGTTTACATTCACGTCTGCTTTCTTTTTATTCCCATATCTCTTCATTCTTGACTGACTATAGTCATAGTAGGTAATGCTGTAATCAAAGGGTGTAGGATAAGACCCGGAGTCAGCACTTTCCAGCTTTTAGAGTTTAGAGTTTAGAGATAGAGGTCCTTAGTTACCCTTTGTCTCATTTTCCCTTTCCTTACAGCAAGTTCGAGCCTTCCTCTTCTGCTTTACCCAATCTTACTAATCATAATGAAGGGGCGTAGTAAAACTGTTACCTTTATAAGGGTACGGAAACAAGCCTCCTCGACTCAAGCATAGGATTAGTTTTCACAGGCTATTCAGAATATCAGGTAAAGAGAATAATAGATCGACTTAGAGCGGTAAGCTTATTCTCAGGTTTCAATATCAAGAGTGTTACGCTAGGGATATACACTTGGGAACGAGACCGACTAAACAGATTTGAAATGCAGCTCAGTTGAAAACACAGTTCTTCCGAGAAAGAATCGGGGTTAGAGATTGACTTAACTTCGAAGTTAGGGAGTTCAGAAAACAACTTCTTTGATTTTATAGGGTGTACTTACTCGACGCCGGAAAGACTGAACCGGAAAGGAGTCTTTCTTGGGCTTTAAGATTAGCTTTATTTACTGACTAAGCTAAGACGGTGATGATGGCATACCCTGAATGAGTCAACCAAAATGGGAAGGTACTCGACAAAGTGAAATAGATTCGATCATGATAGTCTGATAGCATTTCTCTACCCTAGGATCCGACCTACGTTAACAGCTTCTCTCTCTATTAAGTTTAGTTACCCTGCAAACCATGGTTATTTCAAACACCGTATACTGTCACACCAAAAAAGACCAAGAGCCTCTTCCTGTACTATTAATCAAAATTCATCTTTTAACATATTTTTCGTTTTTTATAAAGTCACAAATGATCCCCGAAATCGGACATTTCCCGAATTATTCCCCGTTCTCCGCCTTCTTTATTATATAAGGGGGATTCTTTCCCAGATTAGACTCTGCCACTCTTACTTTTCAACTTGTTCCCGCCAATGAATGCTGGTGACTTCTGTTCCAACTGAACTGGGAACAGTCAGGTGCCACCCATTGGACGCATGAGCCAATGTTCTACACACAGAAGGACTGCACATACACAAATCAAACTATTAAGAATCCTAGCTGCATCTCTCACTCTTGGCCTCTTCTCAGAGTCTGGGTGCACACAAAGAAGCCCCACCATGAGCATCCTCTCCATCTCTAGTGCATCAACCTTGGATCAGCAGCATCAATTAGTTTCAACAACAAATAAGATGAAAAAGGATTCACATGACTATGATGTTGTAACTTCCCATTTGTATTGGAGAATTTTTCTTACAAATCTTGGTTTTCAGCTGAATTTGACTGCTGAAGGATTTGATAATCATGTATTTAACAGCTTTGCTTATGTTGGTACAGAGGTCAGGAAGGGTTGATGAAGAGATTGCCATGTTTCATCACAAGTTGAAGCAAATTGAAGATGGTGTGACTTTTGTGGGAAGGACGACAAAACAAGCAAGATCTCTTGGGAAGAAGATTCAAGTAAAGCAGTGAAAATCCTTCTTTGAGACTGTATCATTGAATAGTCCCAGATTCAGAGTGAGTGAGAGTGACGGATGCTGTAGCAGCAGTGAGAGTAGGGGAAACTAAGTTCACATTGACTGTAACTGAGTAACTGAGGTAACTAGCTGTACTGCGTAACGAACATTTTCTCAGTTAGTGAAGGAGAACAGTAGGGATTAATTCTGCTGGATTTGGTAATTGCTCTAACTGAGTCTCTTGGGATTCGATTCGGGACCTCCCTCCGTTTTTAGAATGAATTTCTTTTCTCATTTTTCTTTTAAGCGTACTTAACCTGAACCCTGTCTATGAGTAAAGCAATCTTTGGAATCTTTCCTAATCCGCTTTCTCTTTTTCTTATGCCTTGGGAGCCCAGTCTTTAGGAGAAGCAGCTGCTCACTCGTGACTAAGGAATGAATGCCTGGTTATGTCAAACTATCCTCAATCTCTTTCCCCTATCGGAGTTGGAGATAGGTACACGCGTAATAAAAGAAAGCTTTGACAGATCCATCGATCACGTTAAGTGCACATAGCCCCTTTCGGTTGGTCGCTTTTCGCCCTACCTCTTTCGCTAAGACCCTTGTCCTGTCCCTAGATATAGCACGTTTAGGAACCTATCATAGAGATTGTGTGACAAGAGTGGGACATTTCTCTGAATAGTAAAGGCGTAAAGGCTCAACTAGAGATCTTCTTTCGGTTCTTCCTTTTCTAACCTGAGAGACCCGCTACTCCGTTTTTTCCATTCGCTACTTTTTGTAATTGCTGAAATAGGTGGAAATGGATCCTATCTATTTAGCGTGGTTCTTCTCTAAAGGAACCCTCGGGCGAAAAAAATCATTCTTCTTCTGATATCTTTCTTTGTCTCCTCGGTTCCTGGGTGAAAAGGGGTCGATGAAAGGCCATTCTATCTACGAGTCTATCGGAGAGCCAGTCGGTACTTCGGTAGAGGAGAAAGGGCTGCTAGAAGAAGAGTTCACCACTATCTACGCAATTCTCTAGCTTCATTCTTTCTTTTGAATTCCATTTCAGAGTGATGCTCGCACCACTACACTCACTCATACCATCGACGGGAGAAGAGGTTCAATCCATAGGCGAGGTGGAGACTTCGGTATAGGGTCGCCTGTTCGGCGCGCTACTGCTCTTTGGCTCCTTGACTTTAGTTCATCATTTCTTTGCAACTCTCTTGATCAATCTCCTCTCGTTATCGGTCGACCTTCAAGACTAGCTTACGATAGGAGGGACTCGAAAGGCTAATCCGTGAAAGACGAAAAAAGAATTCCATTCCCAATAGATCAAGCCGAGGTAGTAGACCAAATCGTCTATCAACGTCCTCCACTTACTCCACTAGGTTGGCGAGAGCCTTGTTACTATAGTTCGCGCTACTGAGATCATCGTTGATTGGGAGAGAGAAAGCTTTTGCGCTTGGGATCCTGAGCCAGCAACATTCTTGTTTTAAAAGACGTATAGGCAAGCCTTTCTTTATTATGATCATATGGATCGCTTTTCGTGACTTTTCTTTCCATAGGCATACATTGCAAACCAGCTTTCTAATTTTAGGGGACCGAGAATCCGTCTTTTGATCCCCCTCGAGCCTACTCTCGTCTTTCGAATTAAGCTTCCGATTTAGTTGGTGCAGACGCTGAAGGATCAGCTGACACTAGATAGGAAAGGGTTTCGATCGAAGCTCTCGAACCTGTTCCGAAGTCAGTTTAGGATTCGGTTGGTGTTCCGACATCCCGAATCGAGGTGGCTCTAAACTCAGGTTTGCCTACCTCTCTAGTTACAGGGACAAGATAGGGCTTGTAAAAGTTCCCTTGGATCCATGCGCTCTTGAACCAATGCCCCTCAATCCACTTTCTCGCCTTTGCCTTCTTATGCACACCCATAGCAAGAACTTCTTCTTATTAGGTCTTAGGTGAAGTAAGGCCCTTCTTTCAAGGGAGCTCCATTCGTTAGCGATAAGGAGGAGATATACACAAGTCAGCCTTTTTCAATCGTCCATTCACGCATAAGGGCTTGCTTGGCCTGTGGGTCGAGGAGATAGGTTCCATAATAGCTTGAAAACCTAAGCGAACTCCACCTTGATCCCACCCTTTTTCCAGTTCTGATGCTGGAGAGGTCTTTTTCCATAAACCACATTCTTGTATTGATGGCGGAGCTGCAGCCAAGTTCATAGGATTTTAGAGCTACTATTACCTCTCTCTAGTTAATTCAAGTATATGACCAATATCTCCCCTTCTCTTCTAGTCGCAAGTAGGAAGGAGAGCCTTCACTTGTCTCTAGCTCTTGATATGGAAGGTATGCTACTACCACTTCTACCGCTTCTGGATCAACAACTGACTCAACCCTATCTACTAGTTCAGTACCAGTCCTTTCTTTCATTCAGCGACTGGGTACGCACTTTGCCATGAAAGATCTTGGTGATCTGAATTTCTTTCTTGGGAATCGAAGCCAAACGTACATCGACTTCTCTAGTCTTGACTCAGACTAAATACACCTTGGATTTGCTTACTTGCACTCATATGCAAGACTCCAAGCCATGTCCCACACCCCTTGCGTCTGGCTCAAAGCTCTCTGCATACGATGGTGCTCCTCTCTCTTATGCAAGAGAATATCGTAGCATTGTTGGCGCCCTTCAGTACCTCACTCTCACCAGACCTGACATCTGCTATGCTGTCAATCAAGTTTGTCAGTTCATGCACGCTTTCACCACCATACATCTCCAGGCTGTAAAACGCATCTTACGGTATCTGAAGGGTTCTCTTGGCCGTGGCCTAACCATCACTCCGGGACTATTAACCACCTTCTTTGCATTCTCCGATGCCGACTGGGCTGGCTGTCCCAATAGCAGACGGTCCACTACTGGCTTCTGCGTATTTCTAGGAAAAACCCTACTGACTTGGGTTTCCAAAAAGCAACCGACTCTTTCCAGGTCTAGTGCCGAAGCAGAGTACAAGGCACTCGCTATTACTACCTCTGAACTCTTATGGCTTTCTTACTTGCTACGCGATCTAGCGGTGCCATTTCGCTATCCATTTTTCCTGCACTAATGCTAGCGCTACACACTTGTCGACCAATCACAAGATTGAGGGCCTCTATTAAATACCATGCTTGTAGGGCCGCCACGTGAAGCTCCTCGGAAGGTTTTTGGATAATGCGGATAGAGTGGATGGACGCCTAGCCGAAGAATCCACGGACACCTATGCTACCTGCCTTTACGGAAGAGGTGAGGCTCCAAATCCTTAGAAATCAGTCTTTCATTCCCGGATCTCCGAACATGACACCTTGTAGAACTTTAGTAAGTAAGGGAACCTCTGATAGCCCAACTTAAAGATACTGCTCAACCTTGACTGGACTGCCATAACAATGGATGGGTAGGAGCCTACTCTAACTAAGAGCAGCTTCTCCTCCACCGGAACCAGGTTCCGATGCTTGCTAGGACCAGGAGATGAGAGATTTGAGAAGGGCTTTTCACACCTCAGAAAGCAGATAAAGCTAGCTCATTCGAACCTGCAAATAAGGTAGTGATGCCTCTTAACTAACCTAAAGAGGGGGCGCCCTACTTCAAATAAAAAGCCCTCCATCTATCGATTCTTGAGATGCGACTGAACTAAGACCTGTACGTGTACGGTGTTTAGAGTGAAGACATACGCTTTCTGAAACAGAGAATCTCCACCCTAGCATGCATTGAACGTCCTTAGCCCGCATTGATCCATATCAATAAGAATAGCAGTCGTATAGGTATAGGTTAGCGCTTCCTTGCATCCTTTCCTCTCTTTCTTAGAATGATATAGATATAGATGTCTCAACTGCCGAATCCTTATCCTGCAAACAACTCGATTCTGTTGATTCACTGTCCATTTGTCCTTCAACTGGATTAATGGTCAACGAGACAGCCTTTCCTTCACACAAGGTTTTTCATCCTTCTCCCCCGCTTAGGACAGAAAAAAGGGGAAGTAGCGAGATTACGATTCCTTCGTGGGAAATCAACGAAGGCAGTCGCTCCAGCAGCTTTAGTACTTAGTTAAGGCCCCAGCCCTTAGCCCGGTTCTTATCCGGCTCCACCAGCAGCCTTTATCAGCTGCTATGGTTCCCTTCCCGCAATGCGAATCTCTATCTCTTTGCGGCTACGGCCTATTCTAATAGGACCCATATTCAATCTCTTAAGTGACTTCTGAACACTAGCTAGCTCTGGACCTACCTATATTAGCCATGAGCGATCGCCAAGCGGAGTTGAAATAAAAGTGAAAACATGGCCTTCAAATAAAAACTTATCTAAACGCGACCGACCGCCCGGTTTAATGAGAAAGAAGCTAGATCCGCCTATGTAGATGACTTGAATAGTAGGGTTCAAGCCCAGCAGGAGTGCATCCAGGCCAGGTTATTCGCAGGGGATCTCCAAGACTTTAGGAGGAGTTGGTTGAGGGCCTATATTTCTTAGATCGAGTGACTGGCCCCTTAAGGGCTGAATTGACTTCTATCTCTGTTGGTTGGCGATTTGCCTTTGAGCGAGTCAAGTCAATCCTATCAGCCTGTCAGCTCAGCCAGTGAAGTTACTTCCGTTCTTGGTTCACTTTACGATGGAAAAGTCTATCTTCTTGTATTTTTAGTTCCTTCTCTGTCTTTGAAAAACTGCCCTTTCGTAGTCAGAATTTCGTGGAAATAAAGTTAGAGGGAAGATTCTTTAACGTTCGTGGCAGTGAAGTAATGAATCCTATTTTCATTCTTCACTCTAAAGAGTGAAGCGCGTTTATAATGTAAGCAAAGACTCTTTATTACGGTCTCCGGAGAGAGGTCTGAGAAAGATCGCCCCTGCGCGGGGACCTAAGCCCGGAATTCCTTTTTAGGAAGATGAATACTTTTTCGATTCCTACATCTTCCCCCCAACCACAGTCGTTAGTAGATATTATGGGCCTTTGAATTCCTTGCTTATGGATGGGAACATGCCTTCTGTTAACCTCCCCTCCGGAACTTTTTCAACCAATTAGTCAATCCGCCTTTCCTTTCACTCTGCCTCTTTTTCCTTTTGATTTCTCTGGGTTGGGACTTGCGATTGATTCGCCGAGCGGGAGTGACATGATGCTATCTATGATGGTTCGGGAGTTATTGAAGCAAGCAGTAGTCATAGTGCTGGTGAGCAGGAGTCAAGTAATCCGAACGTTGCAGTCTTTTTGGGAAGCATAGTTTTGGTTGTCTTACTGGCCGGAATGCTTGCTTCCAGGATTGAATAGTGATTGGGCCTATCCTACCTAATTAGTGAGTATTTGTAGAGCCTTTTGCCGCGCTTCTTTATGTTTATCTTTACGGGACGTCTTTTTTTTATTTGGTTTTGAATCCGGAGAAAATTCAACACGTACATGAAGTGGATTGAGAGATGAGTCTAAGGTTCAAAGAAAGGCTTTAGCGCCTGAGATCAAATCCCTCCTAATCACTAGAACCACATTTTCCCGAGGGGAATTGAAATCCTCATTCTAATTTTTTTCTATCTATGGTTAGTGCTTTCTTATCCGAAGGGGAAAGCCCCGGCCTACAGCACCGCTATGAGAAATCCCAACCCAGAGAAGAGAAAGGAATTTAACCTCCGATAGCCCTTTCATTTAACATTTAATTAAATTGAAATAGGGCGGCTAAAAATAGCTAGTATGAAAGAACTGAATTCTTGAAAAAGGAAATATGATTCCATAGTCAAGGCTGAGACAAATTCTGTGTTTACTTCGCGATAGCCTTAACTTGACATTATCAAGCCATACTATCTACCCAAATGGATTTTAAACTGACATTCTTTCTATCCTATATATCGGAGATATAAGGGTTGCACTTCCGCTGTTGGGAAGGGAACGAATGGGGATGCCCGTCTTGAACTTCTAATTGATGTATGATAGAGCCTCCAGCATATAGGCCTATCTCACTTGGATTCTTCTCACGAATTGGATTTGAACCAATATCTCCGGGCGACTTTCCTTTTAGTCGATCGTGAGTGGGTCTGTCGTCCTCCTCATTATAGTCCTCCTAAAATCAATAGCATTTCGTCGGAAAACATCCTGTCTTTTTACCGCTCCGTGGGTAGTCCTATGCATAGTCAGTACTATAGCTCCAATCATGGCAACTAATAAAATTAGACTAGGAACCAAAAACCAGACGAAATAGTAGGTATAAAGTAAATTTCCCAATGTTTCCAAATTAGTCCAACTTCGTACCTTTCCGGCATAAACAGTATATCTCAGAGAGGTCGTATTTATTTGGGTTGGTAGTAATGGAATGGTTTCATTATCTAAAATGAAGAACATTTCCCACCAAAGGATCAGTCCAATAATACCACTCACTGGTAAATAGCGCAATACTTCTTCGTGAATCTCCGCTATTTGAATATGGAACATCATAACAACGAATAGGAATGAGACGGCTATAGCTCCTATATGAACTACTGGGAAGATCATAGCGGAGAAGTCGAGACCTAACAAAAGAAGTAAACCTGAAGTGTCGCGAAAGACTGGGATGGGAAACAAAACGGAATGTACCGGATTTTTAGCACGTGCAACCATCAAACCAGAGACCAAAGCAGGGCTCGACAAAACAGAAAGTATCATGGCATTGAGAAGAAATGATTCCCTCCAGACAGACTGAACTCCGTCAAGCCTGTAGGACTAGTGTTTTGACTATATAGAGATGTGGTTGGTTGTTGACCAACAGAAAGAAAGCATGGCGGCATAAACAGTATATCTCAGAGAGGCCCCCTCGGAGGAGCGTAGAAGGAGGAGAGTAGGCTGGGGTTGCTCCTTATGTGTAAAATCCAGTCAGCAATCTCGGAGTTGGAATAGCTTTCTATCTCCAAATCCATGACCATGATAGCGTAGGCAAATCTATTATAATATCCGTGGGGGTGGTGGAAGCCACATAAAGCTTTCATGGACACAGGAGAGAGGTTAACCCTCATATCCTTGACCAGAAATGAATTGTTTGGCAAACTCTACAGCACCAGTTGAGGATATCAAAGACTTGTGTGTGGATATCTTAACACCAAGCCGTTGTAAGCCTAGCCGGTACTGTTCCGCCACAAGTGGATCGGTGATGAGAACATCATCACCTAATATAGCATACCTGTCGAACAGGATCCCAGGTCTAACCTGTTCCGCAGCCCACCACACCAAAACATGATGGGTGAACGCGAACAAAGGCCAATAACCATAATAGCCTAACGGTTGACCGGTCACAAAGGACACTTGAGACAGAGCCCTCTTAACGAAGGGTACCTCAAATACATTCGTCCCTAATGTTGTATTCACAACACTTGAAGCAAATGACCTGTCAAACAATAGCGCAAGCCTTTCAAACAGAAACACAAGAGGCCACCAATCGGTAGCACTCTGGAGGTCATAGCTTAAACATGTTTTACTAGGAACTAAACGAATGAGAGGTGCTGTTTGATCATCCATTGGGATGCGGCGGAGGACCTCCGCAAACCAATGGTGGATGGGTTTCAGCAACCTCTCACTCACATAGTTTCCTATTGCGAATATACGACGCTTGCCAGCACCCTCACACGTGCAACCTAGTTTGCCTGTGTGGGGATCCCCATATCGTCGCAGGATGGTAGAAAGGGCCCTATACGGCGCTCAAACCAATCCAAATCCTCGGGTGTGAAGGTTTTATTCCTCACATCAAAGGCGTAACGAATACGGGGGGCCACAAGCAGCCATGTGACCATTGGGTACCCTGTGAGTGCCCAACGACCAACAGCCATTGAAAAGCGCCCAACTCATGAGAAAACGATGTGAATGAAGAGCGAAAGTTCCGAATCTTACGAGAAGGAAGTTTCCTTCTCTCAACCCACACCCTTTTCTTTCGTCAATGAGTGTGTCGGCAAGGCTTTCCAGGTTGGTTCAAACCGTAACCCTTGTTCAAGGGGTATACGTTTTATCCAGGGAGCATAGCGACTGATAAGTCGATTAAAGTTCTCCTTAATCGAACCAACCAGCCCCACCACCTCGTCAATATTATCGGGTGGGGATATTCTACTAGAAAACGTTGATTTATCAACCTTCTTTGCCAAAGTAATGATCTTTGACAGAGATAATCTTTTTTAATAAAACTTCACCAGCATGTCCGCTTTCTCATCCTTCTTCAGAATCATACGCCTATGATGAGACGGAATGATCCGAGGGTAACCGGACCGAGTGAGAGAAACTGGTACCGCATTGTCAGGATGAACGAATTCATCACCACCATAGGCCATCATCAAGGATGAAGCTGCTTGCTTCAAATAGAAAGCGCAGAACAACCACCCTTCCGACCAAGGTGAACAATGCGAATAACAACAAGATGGATCCCCACACAGAGTTCCTTGTTCAGACCATCAAAGATCACTAAAGCACCTTTTGGTATGTATTGCCCCCTAAAGATCAGATCCACCAGACGAGAAACTCCATTCCGCACTGCTGCTGAGTCGTCGGACTTATCCACCAGGGGATTCGTGGAATTTCTATGGATTGCGTTGGGGGAAATCTACCAAAGCTAGGCAGATAGATAGACTCCTTTCCCGCTGCTAAGGGAGAGTAAGAAAGAAAATCAATCAAATGATTTTTAATTTAATCAGCGCCTCCTTTTCTTTTGGGTATGCAGGTACTACGAGTCCTCTCACTACCAACCAGCAGACATCATCTGGCTGGTCTTGCCGGTATCAACAACAAGAAAAAAACAACCAAATGGAAACAGCAATTAACTATGGCTCTTGGCCCAGACAACGTCCTAGGCGTCGGGGAGATCGTAGCAACAAGGAACGCCTAGACGACGTTTTTATTCCTGGGCTGCAGTAAGCAGATCGAGAGGTCGTTCCGCCCCTTGTCCCCGAATATGGGTAATATGTTCTCAAAAATTCTTGCTCCAATCTGACCTAGCTGGCGAGCGATCCCAGTTCGCGGCAGAGAACAAGACAGCAAGCGAGCGTACCTTTGTTCGCTTCTTCTCCACCAAGCACGGAAGTTTAAGGATAACTGTAGGTCGGTGGCTACCTAAGGAAACTCCGATTCGATCCGCCCCCCAGCTGGGAGGCATCTACCTCATCCCGATCACAAGGAGAGGTTCACCATGATGGGGGTACTTGTTTTTTTCCCTTCCGGAAAGAATGAAATGCATAGGGGACCATCCTTTTGTTGTGTTGCGGCATGCTCCTCAGATTTACGGATTCGCAGGGGGCCTCAGGCCCTACTTAGTTGACTGACAATGACAAAGGCTTGCGAAACTAAGTAGGGCCTTTTGAATGAATTGAATCTTTAGTAGTCTATCAGTGGTGCAAAGCGGCTTTGTGCCCCTTTTCAGTAGGGGAGCTAAGGGTTAGACCTTCCTTAGAAAGTCAGCGAACAGCGGTTCTTCTATGTAGGTATGGCCTTCCCCCTTGACTCTCCTAACGTCGAGCTAAGTGACTTCGTAACCTTTGCGTAGCGTAGTAGAATGAAGGCTACGCACTGACGCTCTCTTATCTATTAGCCTAAGCGTCTTCGCTAACTCGCTCGCCTACTATACCCTACAATACAATACATTAGTAGGGTAGGCTAACCCATAGGTCCTTAGTAGCGTTGACAAAGAAGAACAGCCGGTTAAAAGACAGTGAATCTTTATAAATATATTTCTTTATAAAATAAAAGATTCTATAATAATGAAAAAGATATTTTATATAGGCCAGCTTGACAAGCTACCCTTCCTCTTGATCTTAGGTGCGAAGAGAAAGATCTCTTTTTTTTTATGACTTCCACTTATCTATCGATCCCGGCCCCGAAAAGTGACCGACCAGGGCCCTTTGAATGAAAGAAAGGCTTTATGAGCCCTAGCCCTGTAAGCCCACACCTGTGTAGAGTAGATCGTTCAACACCTGCGGCACAAACCCATTTTTGACCTATTGGTCCTAGTATCATAGGCGACCGAACGGCCGCCCCCTAATTACTAGACCAACCTGCTGTAATAATTCCATAAACACCTAACGAAGATATGGCAAACAAATAAAGTAGCCCTATGTTCGAATCTGACAATACCATACCATAATCAAAAGGTACAACGGCCCGAGCGACCAGACTTAACATAAATGTAGCCACTGGAGCCATTCTAAAAAGGGAGAAATTAGCACTACTTGGTGAAATAGGTTCTTTTAGAATCAATTTCAAACCATCTGCTAGAGGTTGTAACAATCCGAACGATCCCACTACATCAGGACCCTTTCGACGTTGCACAAAAGCCATTACTTTACGTTCAGCTAGCACTAAAAAGGCTACTCCTAGTAGAAGTGGTAGAATTATTCCAAGTATTTCAGCTGGAACAGCTATGTACGTTTTCGATTTTCTATTCACTCATGATCTGGCCTGGTCGACCCAATCATGATATTGAAGGATGGGACCTTTTCTCGAAAAACTTTTGTTTCACATTTTCGGAACTAGAAGACATAGTTGATTAGATCTAAAAAGTGAAAAATCTGTTCGCATAACCAAGCATTTTGGCCATGTAACATGACATCATAATAGTCATTTGTCAGAAAGCCCGGACTGTCAATCCGATCGTCGGAAATAACAGCCCTAACAAGGTCGGGCATCGTCCACTCCGGCGGTACTTGTCTATTTGACAGTAGAACTCAGTCTTCGCATTTCTCGCAGATTTGATTAAATACCCGCTCTAACTCAGGTTGAGCGCTTTGCGCGTCCGACCTAGTTGAAGAAAGAGTGGAAGAGGTATTACTCCATCAGAATCGGATAGGAATGAATGCCAAATCCCTTATTTACAAATAGGGTTTAGAAATAGGGCAAGAACTATGGTTACAGCTCCAGTTCCCGGCTTGCTTTCTTGGCCTTTCTCTTTACTTGGCTCAGTCGCATCTTCGAATCTTGTTGAATTGAATCGTACTATTACTTTATTATTCCATCGCTCGGAAAAGAGGGAGTTCTTACTCCAGGGTTACAAAGACGGGACTGTTCATATGAATCTATTGGGAAGATTCCAATTCATTACCAAAATCCCTGATTTAGAGGTGTTGTGTTATTACCATGGCCAGGGGAACTAATAAAGAAATGGGTATTACTCCATGGCATAGCCTGGGTTCTAGAAATTGGGTTGGGTAAGTAAATAAAGAGAATGAAATCACATTACTGGGCAGAGATCGTGTTATTACAACTACAAAGAGGTATTAGGACTTTCGGGTTCCTTGTTTACTTTAGAAATTGGGAGTTATTTTACGCTAAAGAAATCGAGTTGAATTAAGAATACCAGAAACACCAGGGAATGAAATAACTCAGAACTCTATTTTACCATCGGGGAACTGGAATTAGGGCAAGAACTTACGGGTTCGTTCTTTACTTTACCATCGCCTGTTGTACAGTTTAGCCTAGGAGCCAATGCAACGCTGGCTTTGAGCTCCTCCAGTTCGATTTTTCTTATTTTATTGACTTTTTTTTTGTTTGACCGACAAACAGAAAGGATGCATGGGACTCGCGGGCATTGAACCCAACGGAGTGACTTTCGAATCCCTTAACACTACAGCTAAGGGAAAAAGAAGAATTGCATGTGTTAAGCAAAGCACGCACAATTGAACAAAAGAAGATCAAACTCCTCAATAGTCAGATAGGATCGTAGGCGTACGGTGACCGGCTTCGCGAGACCTTTTCGATCTACTCATGGCGTTGCTCTATATGGGTCCTTGCTTTCTCGATCAACTAAGTGCTGAAGAAAGACGGGTCGTCCTTGAAATTCTTGTTTGTATTGTACCTTTCGTTGGGTACACTGAAGACCAAGCCAATCTCGACAAAAGTCAAAGTGACTACATCTCCTTCGGACCCTGACGTGAACGCTTTCTCGGAGAAAGCTTTTTTTCTTTGTTTGTTGACTTCACTTAGCAAGCCTCGAATCCAAATCCTTTCTACTTTCTTCTCTTATGAAATTTCGACTCAGCTTGAAAAGAAGCCTCAAGCCGATAAGAGCTCTTCATCATGTTCGACAATTTCGAAAGAAGAACTGACAGTGATTGACCTCACGGCACACATGCTATATGTTCATGCCAAAAAGGCGAGATTTTCGATTCTTAATTAAAGGAGCGAAGCGCTTAGTGGTTGAAGTAGAGGAGAGCTAGAATGAGTCCATTTTCCTAGGGAAAGCACACAAGCAGGAAGGAAGAAAAGGCCCTTTCTTTCCTATTTAGGAATGAGCGGCCTACAGAGTGGAAATGGTCCAGCGAAGCCGGTCAGGCCAACTCTAGCTTTAGGAAGAAAAATGCAACTGTTCATGCTGCCTGCACATGATTCGCCCAAAGAAAGAGGGGGTTCTAATCCACTCAAGACATCTGAAGGTACGGAGGAGAATAAAAGAAGCAGATGAAAGCATTGGAATAGAAAAAAGAACCTCGCAGAAATGAAATGAGAGAAGGGCTGCGACTGGCAAGAGACTGAAAGATTAGGAATCTACAAATCGAACTGATTCCCTTGTCTATTGATTGGTCTGTGTAGATATATGCCTGCCACATTGGAATTCACAAGAAAATGTGTCTTTGTTCCAACTACCGCCTAAGCCCTATACAGAGCAGAGGATAGGCCGGTTCGCTTGAAGAGAATCTTTTCTATGATCAGATCTGAATCTTCTTGTACATCAGCAGGCTCCGTCGGATCCAGTCCAGTATAAATGAAAGCCCTAGTCTCCTTTCTTACTGGAAAGAAAGAGAGGGGTAGGAAGGCTAAGAGATGGCGCTGTATAAGGCCTATCCGGAAACTTTGAATCTTCGTTTTCGTTATAGAGAATAGAATCGATGTCCAAAGCTTCATCGGCAGTAATCGGTGTAAGAATAAGAAAGCAAGGGACGAGGAGCATATAAGTCAGGCAAATGTAAAAGACTTAGATCAAGCTAGGGGAAGCGCTTTCAGGCTCGTTCGCTTAGCAAATCTCTAATTAGTCTTCTCTGGTGTCGGCCACAGTCCAAGAAGTAGTCTTTTCCCATTTTCTAGCAAGAAGAAGTAGGGATTCGGCGCTACTATTATAAGAATATAGATCAATCACGCGGACTCAAGCCAGCAAAGACTATTTATAGGTACAGGTCGATCACGGATTCAAACTATAGCAAAGAAGACAACTAGTCGATCCGGGACTGAGATGCAAAGACAAAGGAATATGATAGAAGGAGTACAAGAAGCAATCAAAGGAAGGAATGCAGGCGTTGATAAGCGTAGAGGGGCTAGAAAGAGAAGTCTTGGTCGGTAGGCAGAACAGGGCGGCTAACGATCATTCTTTCCCCTGTACTTTACTAAACTAAATAACAGGTGCTCGCGCACCCGCTTTTTCTTGACCTTGCTTGCTTTAGTCCTACTATCCCTGGCTCTTGAAATCTTAGACTATCTTAACTACAAATACTTAAGGTAATAAGCATTCTATTCTTGACTCTAGATGATCTATTGAGTAAGTCACTCGTTAAGTAATAATAAGTAATATCACAAGAACCAGTCATTGGAATTTCTTCCCTTAAACTTCTTTTTTTGGTACAGCTCGAAGAGACAGAAGATTAGAGGAGGGCAGATGAGATGACACTCAAAGCACTTATACTCTAAACCCTGGGACTGGTACTTCAATTGGATGGGCTGGACCAAGAGAAGAGGGAAGCAACTTCCATCGATCGAGTTTCAGTTGCTTTTTCTGTTGATCCAGGTGATAATTACTAAGCCAGCCTCTGCTTTTGTCTGTCTCCAAAGGATAGCTCCTTTGTTTTAGAGCCTTTACACGAGTTCGTTGAAAAGTCGTTTTCTATCCTCAAAAGACAGTTCCTCGTCTTTCAATGTGCAAATATCAATGTACGACGAGGTCTACCACCTCTTGTCCTAACACTAGTTCATCTCGGTATGATGATGGGTAGTCACAACAGCAAACGAAGAATGAAGCCTTTTTAGACTAAAAGCCCACTGAGAAAGAGGTATTGTCATCAAGCTAGTCTTTCACACCTATGAAGTTGTCTTGAATGAGTCCTCCTTTGGCCGGTTCAAGTGCTTTCCTTATTTTTTATAATAGGCAGGCGCAGGAAAATCTCAGTCGCATTCACCGGGCGCATACCTTATCTTAGGTCTCGAGCTTCCATCGGCTTCAAACCCGCTTTTCTCGCGTGGCCCTCCGGCAAAAAGAAAAGAAGCTTCAATCTGTCCAATTTCGCCCGAGAAGGAGTGCCGGTTTTGGATTCTTTTTTTGCCCGCGCGTAGTTCCTTCCTGCCCATGCATTCCTTCTGTCTGGGTATAGGGTTTGGGGAGAAGAAAGAATTGGGATTAGAAGGGAGTGCTTTTTATAGAATTGATTAGTGCCACTATTTGGATCCTGTTTAACCCCAGTTTGAAACTAGATTTAGGAAATGGCGTATAATAAGGCCTCTTTCGTTCAGTGATGTGATCCATACTTTATGGTGGTGACTTCTTCTTGCCTTTCTTGCACAGGTTCGGCGGAGATTAGCCCATCTGGAACATTTCTCATAACAATGTTAGGATCTAAAGACGGTTTCTGAACATATTGCTTTGGCTGTTTTAGCCTCCTTTCGGAAGAGAAAAAGATCTTTTTCCTGCTTCGACAAGGCTCCTCACGGGTATTTGGCCCGTAGGCAGGAAAGAAGAAGATACTTTCCAACACAATAAGTCACAATAAAGAGAATCCGCGAGACTGCGACACTAGGGAAAGAGGGTTTGGTCTATTTGCTTTGCTTTTAGAATTCTAGAAAGCTAGCGCCTTCCATTCCAAGGGGGCCGGCCGTAAGATAGGCTAGGCGGAGTACTCGCTCTGAAGCAGGTTTTCTTCGACTGGATTAGTGTTATTTGATTTTCCATTCAGCTCATACATATGTCGATTCTTATTAAAGGTTCTCCTGCGGGCTATTTCACCAGTTCGCGAGGAGTTCGACAAGGATACCCTTTCTCTCCGTTGTTATTTTGTGTTGCAGGGGAAGTGCTGGGCCGATATATTGACCTTTAAGCTCGGCGGGTTCTTTGCAGGCTTTTGTATCGGTCCGGGGTTTGCCTTTCCCGTCCTACTTATTGTATGCTGCTGATGACATTCTGCTTTTCTGCGCGGCATCTATCTCTAATGCCAAGGAGATTCTTAAGATCTTGAAAGACTTTGCTGAAATTTCAGGCCAGTTCCATAATCCTGACAAGACAAGTCTAAGGTCTTCTTTGGCTCTCGACTCTCTCATTGGAATCTCATTCATCGTATATAATGGATCCGGGTTATCCAAACCAAATTCCCTATCTACCACAACATCTCTCACATCAGCGTCATCACCTCTTGGTTGAGCGCTTTCTACTACTTCTTAAGTTCTCTATAACTTCCATTCTATTTCACACATGAGAGTTTATCCAATTAGATTATGATATGCCCGTACCCGCGTGGCGAAGATGCTTCGACTAAGTGCTCCAAGCTCTGCCCCGTCATAGCTCTTTCGGGAAAAGTGACTTGCGAGGTTGCCGAGGGATCAAGGTGACGCAACGTTGAGAAATATGCCCCTAATTCGTACTTTGTTTGAAAGGGCCTGTATTCTATTTAAGAGAGACTACCTGCTATATATCCATTGGTGGCACCTTCACCTTCTTGAGGTCTATCATCGGACCACTGCTTTGGCATCCCCGTCTGAGTGTTCTGATTCGTCCACTGGGATGGCCTTGTCATCATCATCTTTCACTGGAGAGATGGACCGCGGAGCATCTTCTCGACCTGGAGGAATATCCCGGATTGGAGCATAAGATGGAGATGCGGCAGACGCCCACAGATCGCTTCCTATATTAGACTTCCATAGCAAGTCAGAATGAGTCGTCTTTCTCGATTCCTGCTTTCATTTGCCTGGATCGTATTTCTCCGCCGGCATGGGCACATACGGATCGCCGCTACCTTCAAATTGCTTACTCTATAGCGGGTGAGGTACTCTCTATCGAAAAAAGCGAATTGCTGCTTTCCGTCAGCTTGCCTTCTTTGTTGTCAAGTTGCAGCATAGCCCCCTTTTTATCCGTATAGGCAACTCCGATTCTATTGATTTTCTTTCTTCTCGGTGCAAAACAAAGGGGTCTATCCCTAGGACTCTTTCTCGTGAACTAGGGTAAAGTAAATAGATGGATCGCCCTTTCCTGTCCTGGAAGTGGATCCCCGTTGCCCAAAATCAACAAAGGTTCTAAGAGTCAAGTAAATGGTGGGACCTCCTATTAACTTATTGAGCCTCTCTCCTAGGGTTGGTTTTCTCATCTGACCCTAAATCATTCTTAAACCTGAGTTAAGTAGCTCTCTTGTTCTTGGCTGCTAGACAAGGAGCTGGGTAGAGAGATAATAGATCCTATCCCTAGGATGGTAGCTTCTATTCCTTGATTGCCCTGTAAGTTAAAGAAGGGATTAGAATGCTTCTTGAAGCCAAATAAGGGCATAAACTACTATTTAGAGTCTTTAGTGCCTTCCCTTCGGAAACCAACTAAGGCAACTCCGATTGAATGCGGAATCCCGCTAGCCATTATTCGTATGAACTCCTAGATCCATGAAGGATATGGGCATAGCCGGTGTAGCTAAGCGAAGAGCGGAAAGAAGGAATCACAAAATCAATTCATTCCTTCTTAATTTGATTGAACTTACCGGTCTGATGATATCTTAATCTAAGCTAAGAAAAGAAGATTTCATAAGAAAATCCAATTTCCTTTTTCAATCTCAAGGGTAAATAATTAAGAATTCCAGGTGGTCCAGTGGATGGATTAAGCCATTGATCATATCATAGGTCAAGGACGGAACGAAGAACCAACGTTTTTATTCCTCCTCTGTTCTCTACTAAGATTGTAATAGATTCGTGCTTTCTCTTCCCCGAGGGAACGGAACTAGCACTCTAATTCCGAGCCACCTATCCAGTATGTGAGTGAGTCCGCCCTACGGATCCCCTTTGTTCCATTGGAGAGGGGTCCGCCCGCTTAGTTTCATAAGTATAAATGATTTGGGGCACAGAATCTGCCGTAGATGTTCCATTTTCTAATTTTCATTCTCATATTTCTCATCACATGAATGAGACATAACTGCTTATCATAAGAATAGTGAACTAGAAATCATATTTTGATTGGTTTGAGGATTCCGACCTTGAACTAGAAGAGGTTCTGTTTTCTTTGGACAGGCCCGGAAAGAGAGATCGGGATGATGGAGACTTGAAGAAGTAGAAATCAAAGAAATAAGAAGGGTCGTTCGTAGATCAGCACAAAGCTATTGATCCAATCCGATCCAAGATGAGTAACCGAGTTCTTCTTCCTATGGTTGACACGAGAATCCCTCTCAAAGGGGATGAATCAGATTCGATCTCCGGGCTTATAACCAACCGATGAACAATGGTCTGTCTCGTCTAGTCGGTCTCCTTCTTGGCATCAAGAGTCGTCAGTACTGAAAAGGCCCTGGCATTACCATCGGGAAATCTAGGAGGACAGCTCGCCGAGCCTATGGTGGACGTCGGTTGGGTTGTCGACGATTACGACCATTCAAAGGCATTTTTCCATTAGCTGGAGTAGGAAGGGTGAAGATAGGAAGAAGGGCTGACGTCGATTATTATATATAAGATATATAAGGCATTAGGAATCTGGGTGATCACGCGCTTCACGTGGTATTGAGACTGACCAAAATGACCGCTTATTTCAAACAGCCCGGACCATCGCTTTTATCGTCAACAGAGACAGCCGCTCGATAAAGGAAGTCGGCTTTGGGAAAAAATCATTCCTTTGCCGGGCGCTAGTCAAACCTTTGTAGTAAAAAAGGGCAAGTAGCGAGGAGGAGCAGTTAAGGGCTTTGTGGTCGTTAACGGGAACAAATGAAGAGGAGCACTGCACCCCCCGCACTCGATTGGCTAATCAAAGTCAAAGCGGCCAGCTTCTTTTGTTTTGAATGGGTCACCAATAGAACCGTCGGTTCTTGAGAATCGAACATCGGGACCACCTTTAAAGTTACCCGGTCTGGTTCCAAACCTGCCGTTCATTCAACACAGCTACAACCGGAGCACGCATTTGTCGACCGGCAGAAGTGCTTTTTAAGTTTGTTATGGGTTCCAACCAAAGGCCCCCATGGACTTGGTAGCAGACGGTTCGGACGATGGTTGTGTCCTGAACCCAGTCAGCGGTACATCTCCTATCTCCTAGAGAAGCGGCTGAACAGCTGCGAGCCGTTAGTTTCCTGGAGAACGGCGGTACCATGGGCAGGTTGCTGATACTCAGGAGAAAACGCAGAGGCAACAGAAGCAAAGGCACGACCGAGACGGAACCGATCATAAGTTCCAGGTGGGAGATCTACTGTGGTTAAAGTTGCCTAAGGAAGGGTACCAACCGCAAGCTTAAACCATTGCGGGACCATTCACTCTGCAAGAGAAGGTCGGGGAGAATGCGTTCAAACTAGAACTGCCCGCCACCCCGTCTTCAATGTTGATCAGCTGAGATTGAAAGAGCCCTCCATCTTGGATGAGGCGGCTGAACCTGAGGTTGAGTTGGAGATCGACGACCTCATTCCTGATCGACAGCCGGTGTTAACCGAAGACCGGCCAAAAGAGAGCCCGAAGAAGAGGGAAAAAGCTCTCTCTACAGAGTAGGGTGGGAAATGTTCTCGCCACAGAAGCCAAGTGGTTCACGGCTGAACAGGTACGGAAGGAGAGAGAATTGCTTTTGTTGAAGAAGCTTAAAAATAAGCTCTTGCTCATGAATCCCTTTCCGGTGCAGATGAAGAAATATGCTGTTTAGCTTGGGACTAGGGCTTGTGATCCTTCTCTTAACGGTAGAACAAAAATAACAAAGGAGCTCTCCTATCCTAAGCAAGCAGCGGAGTCGTAGACCATTGCTTTAATGAAAGACGGGATGGGTTCCTTCTGATCCTAAGCTGTGAACTCATGGTCAAATTCCGAGGTGGGCTTTCCCTTCTCTATGGTAGCATGGTCTTCTCCTAGGCTTTCTCTTGGTGAAGGAAGGGCTACTGGAAGCCTAGAAGGAAAAGAAGTCTGGGCTGGGGAACGAAGTGACTTCCGGATCCGCATTAACTTATTAATTAAGGAGTTTTCCCGACTCTCGGCTCCTCTTGCCTTTGTTCCCGTGCCCTGGTGGAGTCCCTAGAACCTTAAACTTAAGGAGCATTCGACTGAGATTAGATTAGTGGGTAGCACTTGTTGAATTGAATAAGATGTTCTTGCTCAGAATTAGGGAAGGTGGGATCCTATCTTTAGGAAAAGAAAGGCCTAACGAAAGCTAGCACTCTTTTCAAGCCTATAGCCTTTCTATGAATTATTCTCAGCCATCCATATGGGAGTTCCCCGCCAGCCTGTGGGAGTGCCACTATCAATAGGAAACAGACTTCTTTCCTCCTTATTCTATCAAACAAGCAATGAAATACCTTAGGATATCTCATCTTTTACATTATTAATCTAGCATTGGACTCTTACCTGGACTAAGAACACTTCTAGTTCTAACAATACGTTTCATAACGAGCTAAACGTGCTACCAAATGAAATGGTCGAAGGTCTTTTCAGTTCTCCTTCCAATTGCTGCAGTACTAAGGCCAGTTCTTACAGTTGGAGTCCTATCCTAATAGAATCCCTTACCAGCCGAGCTTCCCACTAGAATATAATAAGCGAGTTGGAGAAAAAAGGTAAACCTATCCAATAGCAGTCCTATGGTAAGCAAGCTCAGGTTCAGTATACATAGGATATGCTTTTTCCTATCTCTGCTCTGGTTCAGAACCCTATAACTAACTAGGATTCCCTGGTAGAGCCATAGATAAAGATTCTTTTGATGTCTTCTCCGCTTGAGAGGGAAAGACGGCTGCTCTGTGAACAACCCTAGTTGCTGGTCCTGTTCCTGCTGCTAACTGCCACCTCTGCTCCAATACATAAAGCAGCTGAAGCTATTGATTGTAGCAGCTCCGTCCCATTCATCACTGCTTTATGTTAAAAAGAAAAGAGCTGCTCCTCTCCGATCTAAGCCCTCTCTCTAGTCAGAAATAGCGTCAGTAAGTTAATCAGGATAGATCGACAGGCCAGCAAAGGCCTTCTACCGCAGCGGGCCCACAGGCCTATGCCAATCTCTTAGGGCAGGTTCTCTTTCATCCGTCTTTCCTAGGTGCGCATCTCCATCTACTAAAAGTAAGGGTGGTTCCCATAGATAGATGGGGTCATTCGTAACCGATGCTTTAGCATAAACTACAGCTCTTTCATCAACTACAGCAATATCCGATGTAGCACATTCTCCCTCTTTCGCATATCCGATGCTTTGCAAGCAACCTTGGTGTCAGCATCGTCACTCGAGTCATCCTAGAACAACCCTGCCTATTCAAAAGAAGTACCTCACCTCACTTACGAAGAAGTAGTGGGAGCTGGGCTCTCGATTCAGTTGGATAGCCAGTCTACCTAGGTAAGAGTTACGTCGACCCAGCAGGGTATCCGAGAGGGGCACAATGCAGGCTGGAGATCATCTGGTAAGGAGAATCCCCAGGCTTTAGATAGTTTAGAGGGACTAGGCAATGAGCCCGGATAATCGAATGGAACTCTTCTTTCTTTCAGAACCTTTCTAAGGTCATATATGAAGAAAGGTTATATATAAACGATCTGACAGGACTCCATGGAGTTGCTTTTAAAGCGAGCGAGTAGTCTTTGCCAAAGTTAGGGGCTGTCAGGACTTAGATAGAAATTTCACAATGAGAGAAGTGTCAGAGTTCGAATAGAAGGTAATGGAGTGAAGTACGTAGCCCTTAGGAAAGTGCACGAGAAAAGGAAAAAGAGTTGTGAGTTTGACTTTCTCTTTTACCACAATAAGCCGTGTAGTTACCGGATCGGGACAAAGAGTCGGTTTAGTCGGAGATAAACAGAGTCGGGTCGATGAACAGAGCCGATATCGACACCGAAATCTATCACTGTCTTTGACGCTTCTAGGCAATATGCCATCGATTACCTCAAAACTACTTTGAAATTCAGCATGACATAGGTACCTACTTCCAATCTTCCTTGAGAGCTGGGATAAGTCAGGAATTTCACTCTGGTGGAATCGCTTCTATCCTTA